GCTGCTCGCTCAGTGTCAGTAGAAGGGAAGAAAAGATGGTCACTCCTTTTATTTTAGGAACATGGCGAGCCTTACTTACGACTGTTGCACTTCACTCGCAGCTCGTTCATTCACTTGCTCATGAACTCGCAGCTTCGCCAGAAGCGACTAGTCGCCTCCTTTCCTCCGCCGAAAGATGCTTAGCCAGAAGCGACGAAGGAGGGGAGCTGGGGAAGGCCGACGATGGCAATGAGGGGGAAGCTGTCGTAGAAGCTTTGCCCCTTGCTTTACATAAATTGTTATGAACTTACTAAATGACCTTATTTATTCTCCCGGAACGCTAGCAAATCTAATAGTTCCATCTGCTCTTCTTAACTTAACTTAAGAATAAGAACGAAGGCCGCCATCCTTCTTATTCAGGAACCCTTTGTTTGAGGAGGGCGTATCCCAGGGAAGGGGAGAGTGGCCGAGCGGTCAAAAGCGACAGACTGTAAATCTGTTGAAGGTTTTCTACGTAGGTTCGAATCCTGCCTCTCCCACTTGTTGTAGACTTAAGAGAAGAGAAAGTAGGCGGAAGCCTAGGAGGGCCAACCGAGCGAAGCTCTTTCTTTTTTTGGCCGTGCCGTGAAGTGCAATTTTATCGTATGCGTTTTAGAGAGGTTGTCGAAAAAGACGATCTATAGAGATTCCCCATCTATATTATATCCAATCGAGAATAGAAGCGAGTCCAGTTAGTACGGACTTGGGGAAGAGTGGTGGAGCAACTATTGGTTGGTCGGAGAGGAGAGGGCGGGCGAAGAAAACATGACTCTGGTGGGCGTAAAAGAGCAAAACCTTAACGATGTGTGAGCGTTAGCGAGTCTGTCCTTTCTTTCTATCTAGCTGGTACCAACAAAACAAGTCTGTTCTAGCTTTCTCGTGGACAAGATGGCAAAAATTCATCTTTCCTTTGATTTCTTGGTGGTACAGACGGCCGAGCTCCTGCGAGGGGAAGATTAGGGTAGATGAGTACCGAGCGGAAGAAGAAACCGGATTGATTGAGAAAGCAGACCGTCCAGAAGCAAGGTTAGGATACCGTCCACCCGAAGAGTACGGGGATGGAGGGAGGAAAGTGGGAATAAACCGTCTGTCAGGTAGGACTGGTGGTAGAGAGGGTATAGATGGTAGATCAACTCTGTTTATGGTGGGGGAAAAGAAACTCTTCTGATCGGACAGGAGTCGAATTAGCCCTCTTTCTATCGCTACGCCCGTTTTGTGCCGTCTATTTTCTTTGGTAACTCAATTTCTTTTCAGAAACCTAATAAGCCATGCCTGCAACTAGTTATTAAGCAAGGGTAGTCAACTCCACTCTTTTCGCCAGAAGTCTTATTTTTAAGATGGAAAAGAAGGACAGATATATCTTGACTAGTACATCCGCCTTGCCATCCAAATCATTAATCTATTTATTTTATTAGTATTCTGCGTGGATATCCCGACCTTGTTAAGGATAGAGGTAGGGGTAGGTGTTGGGCATGCGGAGACTTAAGACCTTCGTAGGCAATCAGGTATGGCTTTGGTTAAGTGAATTTACGACTCCATCTTCACCAGTAGCCAAGGTAGGCATAATACGCGTGAGCTCTTTCAAGTCTTTCGTGCGGGTATACGTTGAGCTAGTCCTCGTACTCGCTCTTTTAGAAAGAATCTTATTTTTCATCGTGTCAGGTCCTGGATGTAGACTCGGCTATGGTAGGATCGACCTAATTGTGATCATTCTCCGCTTCGTTCGCGGATCTCTTGCTATTGCTTTTTCTCTCTAGCCTTGTCAGGCTGGGCCTAGGGTTTCCATTCCTAAGGCTTTTTCTGTTTCAAAGTCCGACTGCTAGAATTCTTATAATGAAAGTCTTCCTAGCACGGACTATGGCTGCTTATTAATTAAGTAAGGGAAAACATCTTACCATAGGATCGATCATAAGGCCTAGGTCTTTCTTCAAAGATAAGTACTGACCTTTCCTACTGTGTCAAAGCACTTTTGCTAAGCCTCACGCTTAAGCAAGTATTTCATCTGCATAAAGGAGGAAGTAACTTACCCTTGAACAATCGCCTGCTCTAGCATATTGGAAAAGGCGTGCATAGGTTGACTAGTCTAAAAAGAGAGGCTTCCTTATAAGGGCATTGTCGCTCGCTCGGATTCATTTTCCAGGTCCTACATGTTCTAGGACTATAGATGATCCAACATGCCTATAGTTTTCATTATTGTTTTATGCTTTAGCCTCCTTTTATAAGCACTTACTTGGCCCATGCGAGTCGATTTCAAGATGTCAACTTTGACTATCTTTCTCTTCTTACTTTACTTATCCCTTACATTACTTTACCTAGTAACTTTGAAATAGGCATATCTTGTCTACCTTCCATATACCCTAGCATTTCTACTAGTTGTTTTCTTGCATATATCCAACCTGAAATACCATTGCTTCTTGTAGGTTTTTACTTCTACTTTCTTGACTATAATTACCTATACTTGCCATCCCGTCTTTCTATTCCTTTTGAAAGTAAACTTGTGACCCTTCGAAGCTATGAAAAGACCTATTATGTATAGAGCTTGACATGCCAACTACTATAGCTATAGTAAGTACTTCTAGCTATTCCTACTTGTTTTTTTCCTACTTGACTAGTGCTGACTTACTTCTTTGCCTATGAGAATTCTTATTATTCTCCAAACTGTGGTATCTGAAATGACCCACTTTCCTGAGCAAAAGAAAGCTTACTACAGCACGCACGGTCTTACGTCCAGGAATGGAACATTCCATCTCTTCTTGTCCACTGGTATAGAAAGAATATGCATTTTCTTGATGTTTCAAACTAGGACTTTGGATTTCTCCTATATTAAGTTGTTGGGTACGAAGGAGCTTATGTTGCGTATATAGATATTTCCTTATTATTAAGTTGTTGAGCAGGAAGCAGAAGAACTTTTCTTCTATATTCGCTATTTGGCACAAGGCGAGGAGGAAAGAATAGAAGAAGCATCTGACTCTTTCATGCATACTCCACCTGGATGATATAGTATAGATCATACTATTAGGTAGTCTCCGAATCAGTGATCTGTCTTTGATGACATCTATCTGGTACCACGCATGAAGCTTGCTTCGTTCTGGTTTTTTCTGGTGTGTGAAACATTATAGGATGGGGCGAGCCCCAGAAAGAAATCCTGGGCAGTGGTTTACTTGATTTTCTAAGAACTAAGACTGGCGAAGGGAAAGGATGGTAAAGATATTGAAGTACTCACCAAAAACTAGGATGAACCGACAGCTTCGAAAAAAGAAGAAGATTAACTTCCCCTACTACTTACTACTCGACGATTCGACCATTCATGGTTGGTGTGGCTCCTATTCCTCGATATGCCGGACCTTCTTCTACACTACCACAAGTTCGTAGCTTGCAAACTCCCGATTTGCCCATTATTTAATTAAACGCTGCGCGCCTTTGCTTTGAAAAAAGGTGCTTTCACCACAGACATGCCAGTAACTGACGAATTGGATGCTCCAGCAGTAGTTCCAGTTCCGAAGGGAAAAAAAAAGGGAAAGTCCCGCTTGTCAACCATGCCTGAGCCCAAAGGAAAAGCAGTACCAATCCGCTTCAAAGCTTCAGTCCTAGCTAGCCACGTCAGAACCAATTTCTTCAATTCAAAAGCTTTCTTCAGCTCGCCCTTGTGCTTACGCCAGCCTTTGTTCACTTGTCTCGGGCTTACTTCTAGACTTGGATGGACTTCGATCTTCATCTTTAGTAATACCTAACGTTGCTAGGGTCTTCCATGCTTATAAAGTATTACTAAAAAGAATCTTTTTTCCTAGTGTTTAACTTTTTCTCATTCTATTTATACAACCCATTTTCCTTGATACTGGAATCGAGCTACTTCCATTTTTTTAGGTAAAGATCAGGCGGGAAAGCTTACACCACCCATATTCTTCTTTATGTGGCTGACCTATTTGTTCACTTTTCACAAATCATGTAGCAATTTCGAAAGAGAGATCAGGATCAGAGCAAAGAAGCTGCGAAATGAGGGGAGGAGACTCTGCCTCCATAGTATAAGTTGCTATCCACTTATGCTTGGTTTGTGCTTTACCACGAAATCTTGCCTCTCACCATCATGAAAGACAGATGATGATGTCGATTTCTTACTGTCGAGACAGCCTGTCCGAATCCAAATCATTCGACTTCCTCCTTTGCAGTGGCGAGGTCGTTGATTCCTATAAATCAAGATGTTTTGTTGCCTGCTTCTTTTTATGGGCCTTCTCTCTTGGATGGTATTATCCACTTGGTATATTGTGAAAGTCTCTACAAAGACGAAAGGGCCCCATGCCTTCTTTGAAAACGATATCCCTCTTCAACGCTTCCACTAGCCCTAGACTCGGAATACTCTGCTTAAGAGATCCCCCTCTCCGGCCAGAGAGGATTTGAGTACAACATTGATTGCGGAAGATCTTTGTTCCTATTATTTTAAAGCCTAACTAGGCGCGCAGCGGTGAGTGCGAGCTGCTTTCCAGAAATGCTGGAAAAGAGCCAGTAACGCTATCAGTGAATAGAGCTGGTGTAAAGTCCAGCTAAAGTACCATACAGCCCCACAGGTAAAGAGTATGAGTGGAGGGAAGTGTTCTGCTCTTACAGGTACTACGGAACTAGTTCCAAAGAACTGCTAGTGAGGAATGAAAGAGTTTCTAGTGATAGGTGCTGCTATGAGTTAGCATAGCCCCAAAGAAAGTAGTCTGCGATCCCCTTCGAAGTAAGTGAAAGGGCGGAGCGAGCAAACCGGATAGCCCCACAGAGTATCGGCGACGATTTCCCGCATACACCGAATTCAACCGGGATTCAATTTGGAGAAGAATTCAGCATAGAAGCGACTTTGATCTTCGACGACCGAGGCCGTTGGAAGTGCATGAAATAAGAGATGCGAGCAAGTATTGTGAATATAAAGAAAGTCCGGGTCACACCCAAATAGAGTGCTTGCAACTCAAAGATGAGCTCGAAAGAAGAGCCCGGCTGGGGAAGTTATATCAGTTCATAAAAAAGTATGTGAATGGCAAGGGAACAGGAAGGCTGGATGAAAGAGGCCTGAAGGACCCCCGCAGTGGAAATAGGGACCCCGGGACAAGGTAGGCCGAATAATAAGGTAAGGGAAGGAAAGGAGACGAACAATATCCATAGAGCCCCCCTATAATTCACGTAATCGCTGGGGGATAGCGTCGGGAGGGGACACGAACAAAGGACGGCGACAGTATAGCACCAAAATGAAGTTCCCGATCATCCTTCAGGTCGACAAGAAAAGGCCAAGGGAAGGTAGCGTGATCAGCTTTTCGGATCAAGATTCTGAGGGGCGACCTCATGATGATGCGATAGTTCTTGTCCTGAAAATAGGAGGAAACAGAGTCAAACGTGTTTTGGTTGATACAGGGAGTTCGGCGGATATATTATACAAACGAGCATTCGATCAAATGAACCTAGAGCTGCGTCATCTAGGTCAGGTACGAACACCCCTAGTGGGATTCACTGGAGATACTCTGCAACCGTTAGGCAAAATTCCCCTAAGGGTCGATCGAGTTCGGCCCGGTCTTCGGCAATGATAGACTTTCTGGTAGTTGACGCTCCTTCGGCGTATAATGCGATTCTGGGACGAGGAACGTTGAATGCGATAGGGGCGGTAGTATCTACATCCCATCTGATGATGAAATTTATCCCAACGGAAGCAGGAGTGGGAGTAGAGTCCGGTCACCATAAAATGGCGAGGGAATGTTATTTGATGTCTCTGAAGGGGAAGAAGGGGCATGTGGCAGCAGTTGAGAAGGAAGAGGTGATATAAGAGGATCCATGGGACGAACCAAGAGAAGGCGAAAAGGTAAACCGTTAGACCCCCGAAGCCAAGCAGAAGGAAAAGAAAATGAGTGAGCCGACTGAAGAAGTGGAAAAGTGGGAGCCGGGAAAATTCCTAAACATTGATTGCGGGTAGAAGAAGGGAAAGGCAGATGAGTGTGAGGGAGCCCTTTTCACCATTATTAATGAATTTTTTTCCATTAGACCGAAAAAGCAATGGAACATGCAAATGGGCAGCAACTCTTCTTTTACGCTAGGTATGCCGGTGATCTAGTGTTTAAGGTTTTGGATTTAGGACCTAGATGTCATCGAATGAATGCTCGGTATACTTGCTTTCAGAAGGAAGCTAATCTGAACACTGAATCCAGAAGAAAGAAGCTTTTCTATTTTGAGAGATGAATTCAAAGAGAGAAGGTTGTAGAAGGTAAGTAATCCGATGCGCGTTCAAATCCAACAAGAACGTCTAATGAAATGACGGAAGATGCATATTATTCTCTCGTAGCTGGGGCTAAGAACGATCCTCTTATCCAACTTTCTGTCTGTCCCAAAACCGAACCTTGGTACTGCTCTACTTCAGCATTCTACGACTGAATCCATTCTGGAAATGATGACTTGCCCACAGTAGAAGTTAGTGTCATTTTCCGCTTTTTAGGTGAAATTGGCTTTACTAGTCTCCTCTCTGTCTCTTTCCACTTCTGTCTTTCTAGTGCAAATCTCATAAGTAGAAAGAAAGCGGTAGTTTGAAGTGAGCCGCGCTCTCTCTTTCGGAATTCTGCACCTAGGTACCACTCTAGATTTCTTACTGGCTGACTCAAGTGCTAACTCATAGTGCATAGCATGTTCATAAGCCTTGTTCACACTATTAGGGTAGGGTGTTGAGCAGTGACCATATACTTCACTTCCTCCTTTAAACCACTTAGAAAAGAGGAAAAGAAAAACTTCTCAGTAAGATTAGGGTTTTCCAAGATCAGTCCAGTCCGGCCTTTACTTTTTCAAACTGGCTCATATACTCCCTTACAGATCCAACCTGATGTCATTTTCTTAATTCATCAACTGGGTTACAGATTTGGATGCACAGAAACCTATTCTTGACCTCACTAATCAAGGTGTCCCTATTAGGATGAGGGTTACTGACCACATAACTCCTGTACCACTCACTAGTTTACAACATTGAAATAAGCGATTCTTTTTGCAATGTGTCTCTCAGCGTTTTTTTTTCTCCTTTTTCATTATCATTTTCCCAAGATCGAAAGGATTCACTCCGGTGCTGCTTGCTGGTGGAGGTTGACTATCTCCACTATGAATAAGTCTTTCTCGAGTAACTGAGACTCAACGTGTAGGCGTTGGAAGCAGAAATAGGAGATGGGTCGTTCCAGCTCGGCAAGAGGATTCCGGAACATCCAAGTCCTAGCTATAACACAGACAGGAAAGTTTTTTTCTTTCATTGCAATGTCTGGCATCGTTTAAAATAGGCTCGCTACATAGTTGCAGGCTCGCTCGCTCCATTCTTACGCTCGCTGGCTGGTGAGGCAGAGTTGGTATGGCACTGGCTGGCTGCTAATGGTCACTCAGGATCTACTATGCGCGATACGCCGACGACATTTTGTTTGGGATTCCCCGGGCCAAAGAGATATACCTGTTCCATTCCAAGTGAAAGACCAGCAGCTGCGCATACTATTGAACGCGTGCGGCAGGTTTCAATTCCACTTTTCCTGGGCAAACTAGAAAACAAGTACCGATGTCAGGAGATGGAAGTCAGGTTGACGAGGCAGTGACGTAGGATAAGGCTCTTTGGTGAACCAGACTTTGTCTATCTTAGAGATCAAATTGGATGATAGATTTTGCTTTTTTGGAATGGTCAAAGCCTTTCACGGTTGAGCAAAAGGTTCGAAAACAGAGATCAAAGACTCTGTCCTCGCTTCGATATTGTTTTCATATTGAGGGATTAGTCTGCCATCAGTGGTAGACTGGGGAAGAAGGCCGAGTGGATGCTTTCCAGCAAAAGAAAACATGACGTAGTCATCATGCCTAACAGAGAGATTCGCCTTGGTTCTGTCTATCGCTCTATAGGGAAAATGACTCCGTTCTGTCTCCATTAGCTAATCAGGCTTGCATAGGAAGGGGAAGGAAGAGATTTTCTTGCTTCAATCTCACGTCCTTTATATATGCTAACCTACCCTATTCCCTGCATACTGATGACTCGCGTTGGCTAACAGCACGTCTTTCAGCAGCTCACTAAAGGATGGGCTATTCATCTCAGTCCTCATGCTTCCGTCTTCATATCCCGCCAGAAAAGAAGAAAGGCGAGTCTTTGCTTTGGCAAAAAGAGAAGGAGCTCTTCTTGGCTTTCCCATATGGGAGTGGAAGCTTCAGTGTAAGCGGAAGCTAGACTAGAAGAGAGATTCATCCTAGGCTTTGCTTGGCCCTACTCTAGTTTTGGTGCAGCTAACTAATCTTTGGGTCGAATTTCGTGACTTGATGAAGAGGAAGCCGAGTATCTTTGGTCTTGAAGAGTCAGGCCAATCCAACCGCTTGCTCCTGCCCAACTCAGTCTCAGTCGTACCATAATGCGCCTGGACTCAACACTTTTCTTGCTCCAAGACCACCCTCTAGCCCTCATGTCAAATAGATGACAGAATTGTAAACAATCTTAGAATGATTTAAGCTGAGGAACATAGAGGTCTCTCCCACCATTTTTGTCATATACCTCTGGAATAGTGTTGAAATCACACGCCACTAAGCAGGAGCCTAAACCAAGTGGTTTATCTTAGCGTGCTAGCCGCTGCTTCATTTCGTATAGCGATAACGCTTTCTCTTTCTTAGCGCTCCACCCCGCGGGGAACTCTGGTTGCGCTTTGGTTGGCTTTCTCTTTTTTTCGATTTTCTCTGACTTGACTCAGCTTGACCTACTTGACTCAGCGGTTAGAGTATCGCTTTCATACGGCGAGAGTCATTGGTTCAAATCCAATAGTAGGTAAAACCGGCCGAAACCCCCGCCCCGCTTTTGCCAGCATGACAGCAAGCACAGACTGGCATCAAGGAGTCGAATGACCAAAGCATCGGTTGCTTCCACGAGACTAAACAATCAATGACCAATAAAAGACCAACGAAACGACGAGTGAGAAAGATAAAGAACGCGACGTGGTTCATTGAAGTAGAGGTTTGATCGAGGATTGGAGAGGAGAGGTGGAATAAAAAGCTCGGGATGGATTTTTGAGTCTTTGTGCGAGCCGTATGCGGTGAGAGTCGCACGTACGGTAAGGAGGGGGGTTCGCGTCTATACGTGTAGTGTGGTGGTTGGGCCTACCCACCCTATTTGTTCCATGATCTATGGGTCTACTGGAGCTACCCACTTCGATCAATTAGCCAAGATTTTGACCGGATACGAAATCACTGGTGCTCGATCTAGTGGTATTTTTATGGGGATTCTTTTTATCGCTGTAGGATCCCTATTCAAGATTACTGCAGTTCCTTTTCGGGCGGCTGTAGGACGGACGGCCCCCTATAGGTAGTAGGGTAGGATGGGTGGTACCGCTCAGATAGCGGCCAATCCTCCTAACTGCGCGCGGGCCGGGCTTAGAGCGCGTGAAACTCATCACTACCTCGTAAGGGCGTTGAGACCATAGCATGTTACACAAAAGCGCCGCTTTCTCTGGAGTGTTGTCACACAGCTGCCCGACTAGAAGAGCTACTCGCTCTGTAGTGTTGTCACACAAGATAAGCACGCCGCCCGCCTGCTGGCCGGGCGAATCGAAGTTATCTTCCGGTCAACTGTCCGCCCAGTCAAGTGCAAAAAACACAGTGGAATCACGCAACGCACGCAGCTGGTGTGCTTCCTGCCCACGAGGAAAGAAGAGCGGCAAGGTTCAGATTTGACTGTTTGCAGCATGGGAGCTGATTACCCAAAAAATCCCTGGGAAAAAAGAAAAGATATCTCGGTAACGAAAACCATAGGAGGCTGTATTGGCGAGATCCAAGGGTTCACAGCAGCCCAAAAGAAAAACCGCCTGGAAGTCCGAGGACCTTTAGTACCGTACCGAACCAGCAGCCTTCGCGCCAAGCGACGACCGCCCTTGTCCCTTTCCTTTTTCCATTCAGCCTACTTCTTAGCTTTGTTCCGTCAGTCTAAGGCAAAGTCCGTGACGAAGATCTTTCTATCAATAGATAGGAATGAGTGTTCGTTATAGGGGATAGGATCCATCTGCTCTCTCTCTCTATTTTCTTTGATGCAATTTAGAGAGAAAGAGCAGTGCGAACTAAAAAAAAAAGAGAATCGGGAGATTCAAAGATACATAGACATATACAGTAAAGGGATGTATATATTATTCCTATATATATCATCTATCTATGAAAAAAGTAAACAGAGTTCGTTTTTGGGTTCCCCGAATGGATTGGATCGTTTCTGCTTCTGCCAACGAAATGAAGGCCTCGCCCCTTCCGAATGCTTCTCCGATCCTGAACGCGAAGAGAATAAGATGCAGCTCCCCCTCCCTCTGTCTTTTTCCGCTTTGCTAATCTTCCCCTCTAACGCGGGCGGCGGGCGCGGGAGGAAGAAAGAAAGTCGAAGAGCGTCTTCTCCTTTGTCCTTTTTTCAGTGCAACACAGGAAAGCACCCTCTTTTTGTAATCTCTGCAGCTTCCCAGAGGCTTTTTTTTGTATTGAACGCATGGCGTAGCTAGGACCCCCCCAATCATGTTTGAGCCTATGTTCACCCGGGGCTCAAAAAGGAGAATTCCGGAATGCCTGCCGACGTTCAGATAAGGTGCATATCCCTTACCACTAAAGGAAAGGCTCGACGAAGGGGGGGAAGGGTAAGGAAAACGCTTTCGGAGATTGATTTGTTTTTCATCGAAAAGGAAGAAGGCCGAGGGGATAGCAGCCTTCCTTCGGGCTTTGCCTGCCGACGTTCTAATAAAGAATTCCGGCTCGGCCCGGGAAAGCGCTGGCAACAACATAAAGAAAGGGGTCCATGTAGCTGCTGCGCCCGCCCACTGAGCAGCAGGTTCGGCATCTACTACAATACAAAAGAAAAGAAAAGAACTTAACAAAGTGGAATGTCCGACTACACCCAAAGAAAAGAAAAGAGAGAATCCACTTCAGATAACCACGTCTCTGCTAGGCAGCGTGTGGAATGGCCGAGAGCGGACCAAATGGATATATAATCCAAGCCGAGAGTGGAGTTACGTGAACAGCCGTCTGATGGAAAACAACTTTCACGTTCGGTTCAGAGAGCACTTTTTTCGTTGAGAATAAGTCCTTCCCTTTTGTGTGAATTCCCCAGCGGCGAATTAACCAACTTGTGGGGCCCTATCTATTCAATCTCTCGAGCCCCAAGAAAACCCCCCTCTCCCTCGGACTCAATCTCTCTTTTGACTCTATATATGTGGGCACCTGATATCTATGAGGGTTCACCCACCCCGGTGACAGCATTCCTTTCTATTGCGCCTAAAATCTCTATTTCTGCAAATATGTCACGTGTTTCTATTGTTGCTTCCTATGGGGGTACATTACAACAAATCTTCTTTTTCTGCAGCATTGCTTCTATGATCTTAGGAGCACTGGCCGCCATGGCCCAAACGAAAGTAAAAAGACCTCTAGCTCATAGTTCGATTGGACATGTAGGTTATATTCGTACTGGTTTCTCATGTGGAACCATAGAAGGAATTCAATCACTACTAATTGGTATATTTATTTATGCATCAATGACGATAGATGCATTCGCCATAGTTCCAGCATTACGGCAAACCCGTGTCAAATATATAGCGGATTTGGGCGCTCTAGCCAAAACGAATCCTATTTTGGCTATGACCTTCTCCATTACAATGTTCTCATACGCAGGAATACCCCCGTTAGCCGGCTTTTGTAGCAAATTCTATTTGTTCTTCGCCGCTTTGGGTTGTGGGGCTTACTTCCTAGCCCCAGTGGGAGTAGTGACTAGCGTTATAGGTCGTTGGGCGGCCGGAAGGTTGCCATGAGTAAGGTTGGGAGACCGAAGGCTGTTTTCCGTGCACCGGACACGTAGCTTACCGAATCAGTTGCAACACAGATGGGAATGCATGCTACGAAAGACAGGGTCGAGTCTGATACATCAACCGTCGACTCCATATCCTTGTACGAGTCCACAATCACTACACGAGATGAACCTGGGTTTGGTGAATGGAAGTTGGCCTTAGGTGTAATAGGACTCCCAGTTACTGCGCGCGATCGTATACTGGGGTGCTCCCCGTCGGTTGTTGGAACGACGCGAGCCGGGCCTCGATTCCTTTCATAAAGATGAAGGGACAGAGGTGACTAATTCCCCATCTCATTTGGGGCGGAAAACGAATCGACATCTCGATGTGATACAGCCCTTTCCATTTTCGTTGGGAAAGAACGGCGAAGTCCATCCGAACCCTCCAATGAAGAAATAAGAGGAGAGCAAAGCGCCAATGGCGCGCGAAGGCGGAAGGGGCACGGAGAAATAAAGAAGTGTGGAGGAGAAGCAGCCGAGCTCATTCCCTTCGCTTCCTGGGCCCAAAGCAGTGCTTTGTTTCCTGGCCAAATCAAGGATTTGGGGCTGATTGCAAAAGATATCTGAATAGAAAGATAGATCCATCCATCTATCCAGATATCTAAAAAAGAATCGATTTTGATTTCATGAAACCTTTGATTCAAAGAACTGCGCTTAGCCCCCCCGCTCATGAAACGGCTCTGCTGCAATGGATGGCAGAGGGTCCGTAGTACCCGAAGCACTGGAGTGATCCAGTAGCCGGGAAGGGGCCTAGAAGTGCCTACTACTACACCACACTACACTTGGCTCTACACATTTACAGAGCTTACCCCTGTCCAGTGTCTGGCAGAACGTTGGGGGCTTCAATCGTCGACTCGTTATCCCCATCTCAGCCCAGGCTAACGGAGCCTGACTTATTCAGGGGAGAGAGTGGAGCCTATCGAAGCACTCTTGAGAGTAAGATCCTTGGCTCCTCTTCATTCTCTACAGGGGTCTCTGCCCACATGGAAGCGGGGCAGAGATGGATAAGATCAAACACGGGAATAAGAAGCATTTAAAATGCCTTTTTTATCATTTTTATAGAGGGGGATGGATAAAGTGGGCAAAACAGACTCACATTTTTCAATCTTTTTCGTCTCGACAAAGAAAGAATCATCTTGAAAACGCTCCTAACCCCTTCGTAGGGCCGTGTATAGTAAGTGATCCGAACCTGCCCGGAGCGAGCCCCCCCTTAGAGGCAAGTGAAGTTGGTGAGCCGTATGATGGGCAACTATCTCCTGCGGTTCGGAGAGGACTCAGCTGTTAGTTAGTACCCCCTTGGTTTCGGGGTGGACCCTTTCACTCTATTTTATTATATACGCTTAGCGAAAAGAATGTTTTTTGATAGACCTAGGACATGGATTCTATATGAACCAATGGATCGTGACAAGTCGTTACTACTAGCAATGACTTCCTCTTTCATTACTTCATCCTTTCCATATCCCTCTCCCTTGTTCGATCTTACTCATCAAATGGCACTCAGTTCATATCTGTAAATTCGATCATTTACAAGGTTCAAAGAAAGGGTGGACTGCAGGTAAGCACTAATTAAAACCTCTGCATTTCCGTGATTCAAAAACAAGGGCGTACGTAGCCCATTGTAGATTCCAGCCGAGAAGATTAAGGAATTGTGACAGCAACCATGTTACTTGCTAAATTTTGCCTATATCTACTCCAAAACTGGAGGCATTCATCGAAAGCTAGCAAGAGTATTTCATCCTTAGTGAACTGAGAGATGTTCTATCGCTCCGCGCCTTATTTACTTATTCAGTCTAAATACGCTCCTTCGGGCATAATAAGCAGAGTCTGGGAGTTATAGAAAGTAGGTCAAGTAGTGAAGAAGTTGGGTCTTGGGTAAGCATGTTGGACTAGATAGAAAGACGCATTACTTCGGACTTGGGTAACTCTTGACGCCGATATAGATGTGTTTTCTTTTTGCCTATAAGAAATCCTCCTTTATGTATGACTGGGCTTGTGAGAAGTGGTCTAATACTATCTATTCAGATATGTCTCTTCTTATCTTATGGATAAGCTAGGGAGGGCATAGGTAATTGCTTGGGGGGGCTAGTCAATGAAGAATTGAGTATCTAATAAGAATTTCTTGTGGGCAAGAGTAGGGTTGACTTGGTAGGTAGAACTATTCTTATGGCTAAGAAGCTAGGCCGATATGCTCATACTAAGTGCTGTAATCTCTCATTCATGCGCATTAAGGAAATTGTAAAGAAGAAAGTCAAACGCTCTACGCCTCGTCGAATAAGAGTGTTTCCGGATCATATCTATTCTTCTCGGGTACTCTTTCTTAATGAGAAAATCATAACTTGATCCGATCTTTATGTCGCACAGTGGTGTCCCAGGCTAGGGCTGCAGGTCCAGCATAAGAATCTAAACTAAAAAAGTATGTTTACGTGGTCCATAAATAATGGTGACAGAAATCCCTCCTACTGCGCCTCAACTTGGACTGGAGCTTTCGGGTCTCTAGGTATTGAATTAAAGAACGGGTTTAGCTTTGCTTTGGGGGGAGTCCTGGTGGGGAGATATGCTAGCAGGTAATGGCTCAGCTTCTACTTAAAAAGCGTTTTAAGCGGGTTTCCCTATTTATTTGCGGGTCTCTCGTACAAGATTCTATCAGTTACAGCGGATTCAAGGGATGGAGCCAGATCTACTATCCGCTTGCTGTCCCTAAGCTGATAATTGCCCGAGCCTATTTGTTTTTTTCCGGGGAGGGGCACATAGCGATAGATACTTTAGAAACCTATCACTAAGAATAAGAAGCGGGCTCACTGAAAACCAAACTGTTCGTATTTCTTTAAAACGCTGCTGCCCTAGCCGGGGGTCTGTCTATAGAAGAAGGGAATCAATAGGAAGGAGCCCGAGTGAAGGGTTGATTCAACCAAAGCAAGAAACAACCCTATCTTCTGAGTGAAGGGACAACCCAATCATTCCTAAGTACCAGAGCCATGGCGCGGAGTACCATTACATTACCGGCACTTTTCTTTGAATCACTTCTTTGATCATTAAGATCCTGTTCCCCGAGCAACCCGATCCGATATTCCTTAACTGCTATCTTTCCTTGCTTTTAAATAAACAACTACTTCATTTCAATTCATTTGCAAGACCAGGCTTGCTCTCCGAGGTGGCATCCCCTCCTAAGCGAAATACTAGAGTAGAGGGCTTCCCGTCTTTACTTGCTTCTGGTTGATGACAGCTACATCCTTAGCTGGTTTGACAACCCTTGCTAGCTTCTTACTTTCTTACTTCCTCGCTGGGTTCCCCCTAATCCGAGTGTTCTTCCAAAACAGCTATCCACCGACTAATACTTACCTGCCTCCTTACCCGCTTTCCAAAAACCCTATCTGTCATTGCATTGCCGTGGTTTCGCACCTCCTACGCCAATACTTGCTTAAATAAATTCTCTAGGGAAGTAGGGCTTCAAGGAAGTAGACAACCACTTATCGTTATCGGGGAGGATGGATGGTTGTCCCTTCTTCTCAATAGAATCCGATAGACAAGAATCGAAAGCAGCTGATTTATTCCTCAAGTAAGTCAGTTGATGATTCAATTCCTTCAAAGATGGCAAGAGTGGGGCATCTAGATCGATTCGTTTTCCGGTTGTTATACCGCGAATAGAAAGAATTCTGATTATCTGTTGAGGCAAGCTATTCATCATTAACAGGAAAGATCCCAAAGCTGTTATTGCTAACATGGGATAGCCTGACTCTACGCTACAATCTCTATTTTCTTATGATATTGAATCTGGCTTCTATTATTCAATCTCTAGTTACCGTGGGAAAAGAAAGAGACAAGAGCTCTTAGTCCGACAAGACAAGAGAGGATATGCCTCCAAAAGCTTCTTCAATAGCAGTGGATTGAATTCATCTGCACACTGATAATTCACCAAAAACAAGAGGAAAGAGAGCAGTGGATGATTTAACACTAAGCCAATCTTGAACAGCAGAGGGTTCATCTCTATCTTTAGACTTGGGAAAAACTTCAGTTGTTGGTTGGATTACTGGCTGAAACAATAGACCTGTTGGTTAGAAAAGCCATTATTTCACAACTGTTAAGGATTACTTCAGGAGGACCTATTAATAGTGCTTTGATCCCTGCTTAGTGTTTTCAAAAGATAGTTGGAAAGGTAGGTCTATTTCTTCTTTATCTTTGTAGATCAACCTAGCTTTGTACATGCTATTGCTTCTACAATTCACAAGAGTCATTTCTCCCCAAAAATAAATAAGGTTCACTCCAGGTTCTTAATAGGCAGTAGGCCCCTAAGTCAAAACTACCATAACTTCTTTCTTACAATCCGATTACTATTTGATCGAGAGATAGGCACATTTCTCCATGATATAAACTATCCAATCCACCTCTTCTATTATGAAATATAAACCAGACATCGTCGGCGTAAGAACAAGACGGATACTTCTCCTCCACCCTTGGAACGAGTAGTAGCTTCTAGTTTCGCAGGAATGACTAGAACGCTCAGATATGGAATTCTTTTAGGCTAGCTCCGGGCTTGCTGTTACAAGCGATTCGAATCGTTTTCCTGTGCTAGTTGTACAGTACTATACTACAACTACATTTCTTTCCTATTGCTTACCCTAGCTCTACTTTTGAAACCGAACGAGTATTGCTAGTTGTTACAAACAAACCCACCAAGCTATCTCATCCTCCTCCCCCGGGTTTCCTTCCCGCGACCTGTGCTAGTAGTATGTCTCCGTTGCTATTTACTTTATCGAATAGACTAGTTGGACAGCTATCTACGCATTTACCAGTGCTACTTTAACGAATCGGGTAGTTGGACAGCAGGAACTCTTTTTTCTTACTACTCGTCCAGTACTAGCATCCTTTGCCTTCTCTATCATTCCAGAGCTTCTCAGCAGACAATCTCAGCCCCCTAGTTTAAGTCTACGTCCTCAGGGGCGCCCTTTACTTGGTTGAGATCTAACCACCTTATGATAGCACCCCAATATTGACGATCATAGATCCAGGCGGGCCCCCCTACCCAGAGACATTATAGCTCATCGGTCTATCAAGATAATAAAATTCATTAATTAAATTCCTGAGGAGAAAAGCTTTGTCTGGGCTCAAATTCCAATACCATTGATCGAGGATAGGGTTTTGAAGGAGGAGATGCAAGAGGGGTCACCATTGTTTACTTTTCATGCCTACTTGCCGGCGGAAGCGAGTTACGGCTTTGCTTCTTTCGTGATTCACTTGGAATTCACTTTCTTTCTTTGCATTCAATTCTAACTTTGGGATTCCAGAACATTCAAGAAAGAAGGTCAAAGGACTCAGGCTTTAATGCCAAAGTACTGGGCAGAGCGTACTTACCTACTTAGACAAGAGGGATACTTATAGATAGATCTCTATGAGCGTAAGGCAAAGTGGGCAAGACTACTTCCACAACTACATTTTCGCCATTTTGGTTATAGCCCTTGCGGCTGCTGAAGCAGCTATTGGACTATCCATTCTTTCTTCCATCCATCGTAACAGGAAATCAACTCGTATCAATCAATCCAATTTTTGGAATAATTAGACATAGAATCCCCTAAACAAAGGGGCATATATAATAATAAGAAACATTAAGATGAATAGAAATAAAATCTTATTTTCTTATTAGTGTTTAATAATATCCTTTTTTTGAGTAGGTTATTTAATAGTATTGTTTTTTACTTATTGAATATTGCATTTTTGCAATTCATTGATATTGCAATAATTTATATTGAAAAGATGATAGCTAATTTATTGGCTAATTCGAATTAGTATGTAGAATTCGTATAATTATAACTGTTGAAGCCTTAAATTCAAGTCTCTTGGCTTTCTAAGATAAGATCAGAGGAGGAAAAGAATGAAGGTGTGGGCGGGAAGGAGGAGGCAAGGCCCCCTCAATGTGTATTCGACTACTCATTACGGAACCACCGATTGATCCGATTAGACTTCCCGCGGGGTAGCACGGGGAACTTGCTGAATCAACTCCTTGGAATCGGAGGCCTGACTGAGGGTCAATCCTATGGTAACCTCAACCTAGGAATGCCTGTTTCACTTCCTTGACAGAGCCAACTGAGATGCTCTGTCTCGATGTTGACCTAACATGGATTGATTAGAAATTCTGAAGGGTCTCATCCTGATCTCGCAAAGGATCAGCAATAGCTGTGTGTACTCGAGGACTCTTAGGGAAAGAAAAGCACTTTTCTCTCTCAGCAGTTAGACCGGCTATGGGCGGGTTGGTTATATACTGCGCCTTCCTTCTTTCGAACCTTTTGGTATGTATTGCCCCAGAATAGAATAGATCAGATCCACCGGACCAGAAACTCAATTCCGCACTGCTGCTGAGTCGTCGGGCTTATCCACCTCAGGGATTCGTGGAATTTCCGTTTTTGAATTGCGTTGGGGGAAATCTACCAAAGCTAGGCAGATAGATAGACTCCTTTCCCGCTGCTAAGGGAGAGCAAGAAACTAAATCACATGATTTTTCACCAGCGCCCTTTTTTTTGCGGGTACTAAGAGTCCTCTCACTACCAACCAGCAGACATCATCATCTGGCTGGGTCTTGCCGGTATCAACAACGAGAAAGAAGAACCAAATGGAAACAGCAACTAACTATGGCTCTTGGCCCAGACAACGTCCTAGGCGTAGGGGAGATCAAAACAAGAAGTCACGCCTAGACGACGACGCCCGTCCTGGGCTGCAGTAAGTAGATCGGGAGGTCGTTCCGCCCCTTGTCCCCGAAGATGGGTAATATGTTCTCATACAATGTTGCTCCAACTTTTTTCTAGAGGGCCTAGCTGGCGAGCGATCCCAGTCCGCGGCAGAGAACAAGACAGCAAGCGAGCGTACCTTTGTTCGCTTCTTTTCCACCAAGCACAGAAGTTTAAGGAGAACTGTAGGTCGGTGGCTACCTAAGGAAACTCCGATTCGATCCGCCCCCCGGCTGGGAGGCATCTACCTCATCCCGATCACAAGGAGAGGTTCACCATGATGGGGGGGTCAGGTACTTGAATTCTTTTCGTTCCGGAAAGAATTCAATGCATAGGGGACCATCCTTTTTTTTGCGGCATGCTCTCTGATTTACGGATTCGCAGGGGGCCGAGGGCCAACCTTAGTTGACTGACAATGACAAAGGCTTGCGAAACAAAGTAGCGCCTTTGAAATGGAATCTTAATTAAGTAGTCGTCTATCAGTGGTGCGAAGCAGCTTTGCCCCGGGGAGCGAAAGGTTATACCTTTGTAAGCGAACAGCGGTTCTTCTATGTAGGGTATTCCTCCTTTACTCTCTTAATTAACGTCGAGCTAAGTGACTTTGTGTAGCGTAGTAGAATGAAGGCTACGTACGCACCGACACTCTCTTATCCCTAAGCCTCTTCTCTAACTCGCTCGCCTACAAAAAATAGTAGGCGAGGCACTCAGCCGCTGACTTTGACTGTAGTGTAGTGTAGTATACTTTCGTCGCCTTTTCTTTTAGAACCCTTTCTCATGTTCTTTCATTCATCAAGTAGGCGAACCGTCAGGTCCTTAGTAGCGTTGACAAAGAAGAAGAGCCAAAAAGAAAGCTAGAATTTCCATTCCAATAGTGAGACCAGCTTGACAAGCTACCTTTCGGGTGCGAAGATCATTTTTTATGACTTCCACTTCTCGATCCCGGCCCGGAAAAGTGACCGACCCAATGAAAGAAAGGGTTTATGAGCCCTAGCCCTGTAAGCCCACACCTGTGTAGAGTAGATCGTTCAACACCTGCGGCACAAACCCATTTTTGACCAATTGGTCCGTATATCATAGGCGACCGAACGGCCGCCCCCCGTCTTACTAGACCAACCTGCTATAATTATTCCATAAACACCTAGCGAAGATATGGCAAACAAATAAAGTAGCCCTATGTTCGGATCTGACAATACCATACCATAATCAAAAGGTACAACGGCCCAAGCGACCAGACTTAACATAAATGTAGCCACTGGAGCCATTCTAAAAAGGGAGAAATTAGCACTACTTGGTGAAATAGGTTCTTTTAGAATCAATTTAAAACCATCTGCTAGAGGTTGTAACAATCCGAACGATCCCACTACATCAGGACCCTTTCGACGTTGCACAAAAGCCATTACTTTACGTTCAGCTAGCACTAAAAAGGCTACTCCTAGTAGAAGTGGTAGAATTAAACAAAGTATTTCCGCTGGAACAGCTATGTACGTTTTCGATTTTCTATTCACTCATGATCGGGCCTGACCTGGTCGACCCGATCAAACTATTGAACTTATGATCTGGCCTGGTTGACCCAATCATGATATTGAAGGATGGGACCTTTTCTCGATAAACTCCGGATCCCGAGAAGTTTTGAAGATGGTGCTCCTGTTACGTTACTTCGAATGGAATCCTCACTTGACTAAGCATAAGCGAAAAACGTGGCTGAGAGTAAGCAATCCCCTTTCCTAGTGGTTGAGTCATGATCAGAAATATTGCGAAAGAAAGTGAAATGTCCTATCGTCGTCCCAATTTGGGTAATCCACGATGTCTTCATTTTATGTACCCATCTTTACTCGTTTTCGGTGTATCGATAGTTCGTTGTACTACACTTTGAACTAACCTAGAGTAGAGGCCGTGCTTAGGAAAAAATCGATATCAGTGAAGTAATCCCGGAACTCTAGAAATCGTGAAGAATTTCTTCCATTTTGTTCAATATCGCGAATATAGCGGAAAAGGGCCCCCTCTAGAACATTCCTTTGAATGGAATTGTTCATTGGGTTCGACTTGTTGTTCGAAAAAATCGAAAGCAGTCTCTCGTATGTTATTGTAAGGTGATTCATTCATAATATTTATTATGTGCGGTTTCAAGATGCTAAAAAAGTATATTTTGTAATCGGCTTTTGAGCTCCATTATGTGTACTTCATCAATTTAGGAATTATGGACTTGGCGGTAGTGGTCAATACTAACTGCACCGTCTAAATGCTCCCTGACCAAGTTAGCGTACTCGCCAGGGTTGAGTTGAGGGCCCGTGCGCTAATTGGGCTTCGAGGTTGGCTATACGCGAAAAAAGCTCGCTTTCTACTGATCTGCGGCCTGTTCTGTCCTAAACAGTTCCTGAATGTTATTTGTTTCATAGGAAGATTCCAAAAGCACATTGATGCCGAAAGAATCTTCGGAACCGGTGGAGAGGCTATTCTGATTGAAGGCTAGACAAATAACATGACTGAGGTATGTAAATCAAACCAGTGAAATAGCTTTATAATATTAGATAGATATAGAATATAAAAAGCAAAAGCCTGATAATGGGTTGGTTTCAAACACGAAAGAAGAAAACAAAATTATTGCTTTCTTTTTTTTTGGTGCTTGCTTTTCGCCTGCCTTCCCGACCACGGATAGGCTACGGGGCTTTGCACTTCGGCCCCTGTGAATACCACATCAAGGTGACAGGATTCGAACCTATGGCCCTCTGTACCCAAAACAGATGCGCTGACCAGACTGCGCTACACCTCGTCTCCCCCCCGGAACATATGGTATGGATCTACCCAAAGACTCGAACCGCAGTCGCCCACCCCGCGGCACAGGGAGGCGAGAACCACCGCTTTTAGGAAATAAGCCTACAATTTGATTTGATTCTCGTCTCGTTTCACTTGCATTTTCTTTCGGAATGACTTGATCGTTCTGAGAGTGGAATCGAACCACTCACTCCGGAAGGATTTAGAGTCCAAAGGGCCCAGCGAAAGAAGTCCCACGCCAGCAGCCTGCCAGAACCATTAATACAGGGTTTGATCCACTGAACACCCACACAATCTCGATTTGACAGATCATCGCCATCTCTTTGGACATGCATGTGTTAAGCAAATGGACTGAACTGAATGAAGAGTGATGTCACATCGCATTTTCGATCTTAGGCGAACGATGGGTTACCGGGTCTACGACCTCGCAAGGCACTACTGTAGACCTCTTTGGGCCAGACGCTTTCTCAATCAAAAATGGAAAGAAGGAGTTCACCTACGTCATTTCTCAAGCAAAAATGGAAGCATTAAGTCATCGTTCCGTCATACAACATCTAAGGTCATCCCTTACGACTTCCCTACATCACCCTTCTAAGCTCCTTTGCCCTATGACAAAAGTCTACTTTGAATGAATGATCATTTTACGGTTCGATTCCGGCTCGTGACATGAAGAAGAAGTCCCAAACAGGGATCAGATGAGTTTGCACAGCGTTACTTTGTTGACGGAAAATCAAATTGTTCTTCCGGTTCCTTCAGAAGACTATGCTTACTTTCTTTTCTCTTACCTCAATCAAGGAAATGTATTCCGTTCCTCGAATCGGGACTTTCTTTGTCGAGGATCTCTGGTACTCCATCGAGTTTCCGTTTCTTCTTCTAATGGCTGTGTCCGTCTAAGGTGGCTATTTGAGCGATTTAAGTATCGCGGTTGTCTTGAGCTCTGGATTGATGGACGGGGCTGGGTTCAATTTCAACTCGGAGATAGCCGGGTCTATAGCTATAGTAAGAGCCGCTTTGTGAACAGCATCGGATAACATAGCAAGGGTAGCCGCAATAGAGCAATTATGCCTTAAGCCCACCTTCTAGCTGGAAGAAAAGACTTTTCTTATTCCAAGCGTGAAACGGGCAGTTAGTTCAGTGAGGACAGCAGTTCCAGCAAAGACAGTGGAATGGTAAAGCTGTTCATTCTCAACGGGAAAGGATTTCTCTATTGCAACGGGGCTAGTTTCAACAAGGTGAGCAAAGCTAGATACTTAGGCTTGTCCAGTTGTTCCACCAACCCCTGCTCCCGACCCAGGTACATTCTTCTTGGCAGCTCAAGACCTTTCTTGTTCCTTGCTCCCGTGGATCGATACTAGTTACTTACCTTTAATCTTAGCTTAGTGTCTTTTACCTAACTCGCCGAGCTTTTTTTATCTTGGTTATTGGCTTTTTTACTCAAGTTAGAGCTTTTCTTTCCTGGCTTTTTCACTCGCTTGGCTTTAGCTCATTTTTTTGTCCATTTCTTCTCTTCCCCTCGAAGTATCCAGAAGAATGGCAATGCAAAATAATAGCAATAGTCGTCTCGTAGGTGCTGGTGAAAGAATAGCTTATGGGGCTGGAGTCAAAGGAGCTTTCATAGACATAGAAATCATAATAGAAAGAGCAGGCCTGCGAGCAGCGAGTGCCCTTTGTAAGTTGCGAGCCTGCCTGTCAAACCATAGGCGCCTTACCGCCCCCCCTTTCTTTTTTGAATTAGAAAGAAGGGGATGAAAGACAAAGAAAGAGATCAGGTTATTTATGATCGGAGAAAAGGAAGGGGCGTGGTTGATGTGTCACTGGGAACCCGTAGGAAGGGGAGACGACCTTCACATCTGAAATCGCCAACATGAACACAAACGAAATCGTCGAATTTCGTATAGAAAGAAAAGGAACCACTTCTATTCTCTTCTCTTTTCTTAGGTATATGAAGAATTGCTTTTTGGTCCCTTTCGTCCAGTGGTTAGGACATCGTCTTTTCATGTCGAAGACACGGGTTCGATTCCCGTAAGGGATATTACTTCATCCTGGCCTTCAAATCGTTGGTGCTGATTATCATATAATCTCCTTGCTTTGGAGTGAAGAAAAGAAGTTCGATCAGTTCATTCAATTAGGAAGCGTCAGACTAGGCCTTTCTTTCAACGAATGTCTCATTCTAATCTACCTACCCGGATCCCTTTGCTACTAAGCGAGCCAACTATCTATCGACAGACCCATCAGCTTTGCACTTAACTAACCCATTTATTTCCAACAGTTTGACGCCGTTTTCCCACTTGTACTTCTATGCCTTGCCCCATAGAGAGGAGTCTTCTTTCTTCGGAAAAACGGCTGAATTCGATTAAGTATTCCCATAGAGAAAAAAGCCCACTAATAACTGGAGGTAGTAGCCCTTCCTCTTTGGTCTAGTTGACCGCAGCACCCATTGCCGAAAGCAGCTCATACGGGGGTATTTCCTTGGCCAACGCTTCTAGTAGGAGGCATATTCCTTTCTCCCGAGGGTGAGGTTTCTCACTTTTGCCTATGGCTGGCATAACCAAATCTAGAGCGGAGTGAGCCAATCCATTTGTAACCGTTTCAAAGTCTTCTGCGGCATCTTCTGGATCAGAATCTCCTGCTCAACCGAGAATGAATTCATTTTCATTGTATTATGTGGCAGTCCCACTACTTTCCACCATGGAAGCGAATCGATGATCCTGTCCAGAGTATCTTTATGAAGAATATCCTAGCCTAGTCATAGCTTTCTTTGTAAATGATCTCTCCTGCTGGAAAAGTTCTCAACCGGATTATCGGAGAACAACCGCACTCAACCAAGAACTTCCCCTTCCCCCATTTCCCTGTCTTCGCTATTTTGCTTTTCTACTGCTTGCTCCCCGAGCTCCCTATCCGAGTAAGTCCTACCTTCCTGGTTGGCAAGTAGTAAACCCTACTTCCCTTTCAAATCCTTGATTTGATCATCTTCATTCCAGGAGGAAAACTAGTTACAAATGTTCTTTGCTCGTGATACTTTGAATTGAAAGAGGAACGCTTGCAACGATAGCCCTTGTCAAGCAAAGCATCCTAGTGTGAAAAAGCAAGAAAATGCACTGACTGGCCCTGCCTTCAGCCGTACTCTCCTTTCAGGGTACTAGTTTGAAAGCAGGAACTCGGAAAGGAGGCACGGTTTTAGCAAGAAGCAAGGAATTCCAATTCATAGGAAAGCCAGCCTTCGAAGAAAACGGAAGTGCTAGCAACGAAAGCAGCAGGGCCACGAATCGGATTAACAGATAGGGATCAGGTTGTTGTTGAAGTTCAGTAAAGAGCAGGGCGCCGGATTAGCAGAAGAAAAAAAGAAAGAGAAGGGATACCCTTGCATCCCTTCTCTTTCCATTTTCAATATTACAGATTATCTAATCTTTGTTGCTGCTTAGGACTAGGCGAACATCAGATGAGATGAAAGCTAGTACTACCTCATACGATACGGTGAAGAAATTCTAATCTGCTCTAGAAAACCACTTTTCATGTTCCAGATATAGCACGTAGGTTGTGACTCCACATGGGGAGCTGAGGGACATAACATGATAATAGAAGGTCATCCTAGGTAGAGCTGTAGCACAGATCCACGGAGCGGGAGGGTAAGAGGAAAAGAAAAGAATACCACCATAAAAGAAAATTGTGCCCTCTTGAGCCCTAAACCTAGGAGCAATGGTTTCTCTCCTTCCCAAACTGCAACCGCAACCAGTTCTAATTCAAACAGTGTGGTGGAGTTCAATCAGAAACTCTCCTTCATCCCTCTTCAAATGCATTCCTCACTACGAGATTGAATATGTTTTCCCAGCCTCCCACCAGTAGGCGAATCCCTCCAACCAATGACTACACTACCTTGGTTATCCGCTTTCATGTCTTGGATTGAGCTTTCTAACTCTTATTATAGTTGGGTGGGCGGAAAGAAAGGACAAGATTCCTGCTTCGTTCAAAGTCCTAGTCCTGTCTCCTGATATCTCGCCCGCTATTTCTATCTCCGCTAAACCTAGTCACTTGGCTAGCTATACTTCTATAGGAACTATCTAAGCTATACTTTACTTGACATGACTGCCTATCCTGGAACTCAAAGTCTTAAATACGTCTCTCTTGGCTACCCGTGACTTGCGTTGACCTATCCCTACTACTTGGTTATTAGCTTACCCTTTTATACCTATTAGAAACCCTAGCTAGCTTGTAAACACCTATCTCGTGCTTTACTTCTATACTGACCTAAACGTGAACTGAACAATATGCCTACCTTTTTTATGTTTCTCAACAATAAGCATCCCGTAACCATATGCCAACAAACAACTCCTTAAAATGCTTATATGTATACAGCTTGGCCTTGCTATTCACAAATGTCTATCAGCTTCTCCTGCTTCTATACTTGCCTATCTGTGACATGACCTATTCCTACTTGCTTTGTCAACTACTTTACGATACTTAACTTAACTTTACGATACTTTACTTTATCCCCAGACCTATAAACAATGGGTCTCAATTCGGGAGGAAGAACCGGTAAATTGTACATACGAATGTCAATCTTCATTTAATACACTGGTAGGGGTCGATCAGGCAAATCCCAAAGCCCCGAACTGCTCTACTGATCTTCTCTCTCTTCAGACTCACTGAACCTTCTCAAAGACTCCTTTTGCACTGAGAACACAATTAAGAACCCTCCTTCTCACAAGAAGGCAAACCTTGTACGTTGATCGAATCTTCTTTCGCATCCAGAAGAGAGGCTGTGGGCTATCCGAGAGAGTGGTTCAGGTGACTACCGGAGTCATTGATTAAGCAGGTCAGATGGGCTTAGTAGGGCTCGAACCTACAATATCACCGTTATGAGCGGTACGTTTCAACCAATTAAACTATAAGCCCAATCGGATCTCTACATGCCGGGAAGAGCGGACAGAAAGAGGAGACCCTTTGCTCTATCTCCTTCTTCCTCTTCCCGGGGTTTTTCCCCGGAGGGCAAGCCCTATTAAAGAAGCTAAGTGACTTTCGTCACTCAAGTAGTGAGTTTGAGAGTGGCCGTTAGGGCGACCACTTGTACTTCTAGGCCTTGGCGACCTATAGTCTTGTTACGCAACACAGCTTCACTCGATTCAGTAAATCAATAGTTCAAACCAGCCCACTAATAGCTTAGATAGTGGCCCTTCCACTTTGGTTTGGTATAGTTGACCCTACCTATTGACTCAAGGTAAGACCTCTGACTCAAGGTTCATAGGAAGGGGGAACCCAGACGTAGTGGGATGTAGGCTTCAGTTGTTTTGGTACTTTTGCACTACCTACGTCTTATTATTTATTTTGTAACCGGCTTTTCACCGGCAGGTCAGTAGGCCTTTTAGAAGGCGAACAAACGAAAGTTCTCCGCGGGCGCTAGCGCTATCTTGTTCGCTTTTGTCAACTGAAGTCGCGCGTAGCGCCAACTAACTGATAGCTGATAGAGCGCGGAGCAAGCGAGCAGAGCCATTTCTTTGTCGTCAAAAGACAAAAAAAGTACTAAAGGCGAAGGGCATTCTGTTGTACAGCTACTTTGGTTTTGGTATAGTTACAAAGGTAACCGGTAGGTGACTGTTGAATCGACAGTAGTTACGAAAGGGGGAAATAGCTCAGTTGGTTAGAGTGCTGGTCTGTCACGCCAGAAGTCGCGGGTTCGAACCCCGTTTTCCCCGCACGATCTTCCTCTTCCTGCCCGACTCATTTTGTCTTCACTGGAAGCTGCTGATCCCAGCGTAGCATTCAAGACAATTGTTCCTTCTTCGGTCTCCCTCCACCCCCTTCGTTTGTTGTGGGTCGCGTCTCACCGCAGGCACTTAATGAAAATGAATGAGTGAAGATCTTCCTTCCCCCCTTGTGTCTTACCAAGGACTGAGTTCCCACTTGTGGCGAAAAAAAAGTATACCATCCCACCCGGCCTCCCCCCGGCCCGGGGGGTTAAGGTTCCTCTCGGAGACTGCCAGTCTACAAGAAGCTGGCAGAGCTTTAGCCATTGGACCACATCCATCCATCCTCCTACCTAAACAGTGACGCCTTTTCTTGTTCGTTCTTCGAATTACGCTAGTGGAGACTAATTCCTTCCGGCTAATGAAGATACTACCCCAGTCTTCCCATTCATTCCCAGTGGATCCTTTTCATTGAACGAACCAAGTTCACCTATACGAGAGTGAGGAATAGAAATCCTACAATCAACTTCCCACTTTTCGTTTGAGCTGCGTCTTTAGAAAAGAAAAAGGGGGTCAGAAAAGCGATAACTATCAATTCGAATTCAGAATGAATCAAATCTCCCCAAGTAGGATTCGAACCTACGACCAGTCAGTTAACAGCCGACCGCTCTACCACTGAGCTACTGAGGAAGAACGGACTTAAGGAAGCTGACTCTCGTTCTTTGGACCAACCAACCGAAAAGAAAAAAAGTTAGTCACTTTTTCTCTTTCACATACACCGGGAGAAAGGGTGACGATAGCAATCCCCTTTGCCTCCCCGGCCGGGGAGCCCCCAGGACAGGACAAGGGGGGCGGCGGTCAACCATCAACTCTCGATATGCATATTGATCAATCGATCTCTGCGTCCTGCCAGTTCGCTAAGTAGACTCACTCTACCGAGGGGCAACTAAGGTTGGTTCCTGCCAATTCAGGGCCCTTGCTGATCAGCAAGGGAATTGGCAAGTATGAGAGAGGACTCTCTCTGTCTCTCCGGTTTCAACTACTAAGTGAAGTGAAGTGAAGTAGCACTTCAGCTATTCTAAATGTAAATAGATTCCGATCAAGCAAGCAGGAGAAGGTGGTCCTTTCATCTCTCCTCTCTGTCTGCTCCATGCTCTATAGCCTAAGGATCATGAGCAGGTTTAATGCTAGAAAAAAGGAGATCTGCCTAATCATTTCGGTAGATGAAGTAGTGGGATGGGAGGTCACGAAGGAAGTAAGGGGGCGTGTTAAGTTGATAATTTCGAACATTGTAGCATCCTTTTGACGGTTGGGCTTTGAGTTGAGTTCTTTTAAGAACTCTTAATATGAAAATACACATCATAAAATGACGCATCGAGCGAGACCATTCTGTTTCATTGTGAATGAAAGACGTTTTCGACCAAAAACATCTACTCATATCCAGCTTCGTGTCATTTTTCTTCCATTCGCTCGCAGGCTAAACCCCCAAGATCTTTCACTGTTCAGTTTGGTTTCCGTTCGTTAGCAAGTGCCCGGCATCCGTCAAACGAACATCGGCTAGTTGTGCTAGCTTTTCTAGCTACCTCTTTCACCATTCATTGGTTTGCGGATCTCTCCGATTCATTCCCGACTTCCATCCAGGAAGCGATCTCGGTAACCCACGATAAATCCAAATCCTATCAAAACAGCTGTTCCAATCCAATGAAGATATCTCAACAGAAAATCAATCAACTATTCTTATCGGAAGCTTAGTCTAAACCGAGAAACAAGTTTTTTCGCATCGCTAATAATCCGGCGAAGGGAGGATTCTTCAGAGCGGGATCAATGGACAACGGAGATTTCATAGCTGTCCGGGTGGTTAGGACATCCTATCTTGAGAGATTTAGAAGGGAATGCATGTGCCTACCCTCAAACTTTTTGTTTTGTTTTGTTAGACGGATACGGGATTGTGAGAGCTGATGTTCCGGGATAGAAATCCAGTGTCGAACAAGTAAGTGTAACTTTTAAGTTATCAGGTGGTGAACTCGATAGAAAAGGGTTCTTTCTTATTCGTTAGAGGAGGGTTGTTCTTATGAACGAACAATTTCCAATGACAAGATGGTTGTGCAATCTTGTTATTTTTTTACTATAACTGCAACTGCTACAACTACAAGACGAGAAAAAGATGAAAAAATCCAGTCTATCGCTGGAAGAAGATTGGAATGCGCCCCAAGAGGTGATCGAAATAAAGAGGATAGAAGTCTTTCAAAATCACCCCCGCGTAAAGGAAAAAGCCCTTTCTTATTCTTGGTCGTCTTGCCCCCCTGCTAAAAGATTTCCGTTTCAAACCAGGTTGTTCTTTCGCTTCTACGCTCGTCATTACCTTTTCGTGCTTTCTCGTACCAGTGCGTATATCAATGAAATGGGGTTTCCTTTTAGATTAGAATAGAACCGCCCACTATGTCTGTGATCCAATCTCAGAACTCTTCTTTCTTTCCTCGTTCATCCAATAGCTCTCCAAATGGAACCTCAGCTTTCATAAACAGGAGCCGAAAGAAGGCGGATTGATGCAAGTGTAATCATTCCACGGATAAAGAAAAGAGTGCATGCATCAGTCTCAGTCTCAAAGCCCTTTGAGGCAGTCGGAATTCTCGTATCAATAAGATCATATCGGTATCCATCTATGAAAGATCTCTATTGCATCCCCTAGCCCGTCCCTTTTTGGTATAGAAAGTTCCAGCCAATTCCAATAGCTTGATAGAGGGCGCTATTACCCTTCAGCTCAAACTTTCGGAAAGCTCTATAGTATCGTATTCCGCTCGTATGCTCTCGTTATGTAATATAATACCTTTTACCGTTCATCAAGTGAACGTAGCCCTTTCGTAGTCTATGCCCCTTTATTCTTAAGTGGGGGAATCCTCTGAAAGCCGGTGATCGAGTGAGTAAGTCCGCCAGGAAGCTAGTTCTTTAGGGCTTAAATGAAAGCTTGTCGGCTGTGAAAAGTATACCTTTCCTTTCCCACCAGTTTTTCGGTGCCTTCTTTATGCTCGAGACTAAGGAAGCAAGAGGAAGAGTGAGGGTCGACAGGCAAAGAATGGCTTGAGTGAAAGCTGGAGTGGCACAAGACAGATTGAAAGCAAAGGGAATAGCTCATATGGAAAGATACATATATAGTAAATTGAATTTGAAAGATACCCGTAATAAGCGATATTCTAAAAGATTCAGAATGAATGAAGACTTTCTAATAACATAGGGTTCCCGTGCAGCCAATGGGATTGGGGGAGTAGTTCATAGTTCCCCTCTAGCCAATCCTAAAAGTTCTTCTGCCTTCGATCCAGTGGTAAGCCTTTCAAGTTTCCAGCCAGTAGACAAGAAATTCTGTACTGTAAGTAAGAGACTAGGGATAGCCATCAGAAAAGGGGAAGCCTGTCTCAATCAGTACTTCTTTTTTTGGAAAGCCAGGTTTTTTTATCAGGCAAGAAGACGAAAAGACGTTCACGTTACCAATTCCGTCTCGTCTGATCTTTTATTGGTTTTGTTTTTTCTCTCGTGCCCTTCCGGGTGGTACAAAGAACTGATGTAGGGGTTGCCGCTCCTTACCTTAGTTCATCTCTCGGTAGAACAAGGCACCTATGCGGTGGGTTCGACTCCCACAGGAGCGTACATTTCCAATCGATTTGGTACTTTTCTTGATTCAGAGTTCTTGCTGTCCATTACAGATTCTTTAGCGATGTAAAGCCATCAGGCAGTAGACCGGCAAGGGAACGGCTGTCTCGGTATTCGTTCTTGAATCAGTGACTGAGAGTAAGGGCTAGTGATTCATCTAATCAGACTAGTGGGGCATCTTTCTTTTCGTAGTAAGCAACTCTATTGAGAAAGCTCTTTCTTGATCGAAGTAAAGAATCATTGTAGTTCCTCTTTAGGCGAGCTACTTCGTTCCTATTCTCCGATTCTGAATAGGATCAGGTTGTAATGAACCAAAAATACTTCGCTAAGGTTCAACCGTTTCGCTACGGTTTTCTTCCAATTTCTTCTAAGGTCAAATAAAAGAAAGAAAATAAAGGCCTTATAAGCTTTCTCTGTATGGAAAAAGGAAGAAGATGCTGCTTCGGCTTCCGTTTCTAGCTCTGCTTGAGCTGCTTCGTCTGTTTCTCTTGATGTGGATGTCGGTGAGTCAGATCTCTTCTCTCACTTTCGGAGCACAGTTGGTCCTCAATTTGAAAACCGACAAAGGTGACTTCTTCCTTATTCACGCCTTGATGCACCTTTTTCGTGTTCAATCTCGCCTGAGAGCAGTGCATCGATACCATTCGTCTTGAAGAGCCTATATAAGCCCTGACCGAAGAGAATCCTTTGATATCCGTCTTGCCTTCTCAGTCCTCCTTCTCATCCCATAGGTCTCAGGGTCCCCTCCACCGACCCTTGTACTATAGGTTTCCGGGCGTGAGCCAAACCTAGGGCTTGGATCGAAATATAGCTTTGCTTCCTTTTTTTCTTTAGTCAGAAAGAGTTCCCAGCTTATAGTAAAGGCTATAATAGTTCTAGTTTTCTTTCTCATTAGGGAAGGCGGGCTCGCAAGCCTAGCCTTATTTTTAGCGGCCGGGAGCTGAGCTAATGTGAGAGGCATCGGCAGCCTCAACCACGGTTCAAGCACCGGCTCACGACAGAGCTTGATCATACCTGGACCTACTTCATTTTCTACTCCTGTAGGTTAGGTTACCGATTTTCCTCCGACGATGACTCTAGGTGAGGGACTTAGGCCTATCAACGGCATTCTGGACCTGCCTTTCTTCTCACTTGATAACAGATCATCTAGCTCTCTTTTATAGTATAGTAAAAGTCTATCTGGGCACGGAAGCTAAGCGGGCTAAGAAAAAGGCTTAATAAGATGAGTGGGGAAGAAAAAGTATAGCATTCATTCCGAACTGATTCTAAGAATCGCTATTAGATGCTTCTGCAGATTCGTATGTTGCTCTAATTGAAGCAAGGGCTAAGGGTTCGGTGGGTGCAGGCCGGTCAGCCATCAGTCTCAGATCCATTCCCGCATTCTCTTATTATGTAGTCTTGCTCACTTGACGATTCGGAAGATGAGGATAAGAAGAAAGGATAAAGAGCAGGATCGTGAGGATGCCCCCTAGAGGAAGGTGGCTCTAGACCTCCTGTTTAGAAGAATGAATTTCCATTCTTTTGTTGGTTTTCTGTTCACTTTGAATCAGCCTACGTCGTCTCTCTTCCCTCACAATCATCAGTGTCTGAAGTTTCATGATGAATATTGGTTTCACATTTTATTGCTGTAGTGAGGAAATAGAACCAGATGATACTAAAAATTTGTATTTGAGTTCTGATGAGGAGTGAGGTAGATTCGCATTGTTGAAGAAAGCGAAGAAAAAGGATGCTGCTATGGCTTGCTTGTGGCTCTTTCTTCTATTGGCTAGTCTCAGGCATGAGAGTTTAAATTTCTTTTGAAAAGCAAGTGCGGCTCAGTCATAAGTGTTAGTAATAGCATGAAGATTGATAAGTTGTCGGTTCCAAGAGAGCATAAAAAGATCCGGTCACAAGGAAAGTTTCGTAATCAAAACTTTGTATTTGTATCAAGTAAAATCAAAGTTACGGTAATAATAAAAGTATCCTTCTTTCCGATAAATCAAACTAAAAAGACTATGATAAGTTCCCCAAGGAAATGCGCCAGTTCGTCACAATCAATCTTCGAAAAAGTCGAGAAAAAAGAAAGACTCAACATCTAATCTAGTCTTTGCTTTATGTCTTTTACTATTACTATTATTTATAGAAAGGCATCCTCTCTATACTCTAAACCCTTATCGGGGAGAAGTCACTCTTCTAAGTGCTATATACGAGCGAGCAAAGGGAGGAGGTCTCTATGGATAGAGTTCTATCAGAACCCAACCCTGAAAGCTATGACATTACGGGCCACAACGGATGAAGTGGCGGAGATCGGAGAAAGCGGAAAAACTCAGACAGCTACTAAAGAAGACTCGGTCCTATAATGCCGAGTTCCTAGTTAAAGTTATGGTTACTACCCGGAGAGGAAAGTGATTCAGATTATGAAGTTTCCGAGAGGCGCCTAAGGCTAAGATAAGGTTAGGGAAAGAAGAAGACAACAAGATTATGGCTGGCAGCCAACTCATCGAATTCGATTTCCACCGGGATTCGGAAACCAGAAAAGCTAACTAGAATCCTTCTTTTCCTTCAGATAGTGCTCTGTTCAGTGAATGCCTGTAGAGAAGAGATGGAAGGCAGGTGTTACCCTTGTCAAAGGTAAAGGGACTATTTCGGCTTATTATGGAGCAACATTGACTATTTGATACATTGGCTATTTGCTACTTCAACCATATCGGCATTCTAGCGTTTGGTAGAGGTACATGCAGGTTTTTCTCTAGAGAAACCCATATGTTTTAGCTACATTCTGCCTTCTCATCTAGTTTGGTTTGCTCTGCCCGGATCTGGTAACTGCTTCTTCTTTGGAAATCAAGTTAAGGATGAAATGGAAGATAATCAATGGAATCCAAGTATCTCCTTCTTCGCTTATTATCTTTGGCCAATGTCCCAAGAATAGGTTGAGAGAGAATATCCCCACTTCCAACTCTTCACAGAGCAGTCGATTCGGTCATCACATGTTACTGGTTGGATGACGATCGGAAAACTCTTAGTAGGTTGGGATCAAGAAGAAGGATTGGTGCCGGACAAGAGATAAGAATAGAGAGAGAGTGTAATCAAAGCAAGGGATCACGGTCAAGTGCACATTTCATTCATGTCAAGGCTATCTGAAAAGCAAGGGAAATCATGATTCATTGGCAAATCAGACAGATTTCAGAGCTATACTTGGCTAAAGCATAAGACAATACTGCGGTGAAAGCCTTAAGCCAGGAAAATATAAAAATGTTAATGAATTATTGACCCAAAGGTACCAGTATCTTTCCCAAGCACCAACTCGCTTTCGATTTTGGCTCCCTTTTCCTTGTGTTAAAAGTGCCAACTTCTTAGTTTTCGTACTTGAATTCGGAATTGGCAAAACTTGATCCTATTTGACCTACTGTATAGATAGCCCTATTTAATAAGTTGCTCCTATTTTGGTATTTCGTGCATCCGTTTCCACCATCCATTTCTGCCTCCTGGCAGAAATGCAGGGAATGTGTATCGTTCTAGTCTCTTCGAATCAATCAATATGACTATCGGAAGAAGAATAACTACCTTCTCGAAATCAAGACTCTTCTCTTGCGGGAAGCGTAAGTAGTGGAATGAGGCTGGAACCCATCAATATCGCTAAACCTGGAGAGTTGCTTGTGTTGGGTTCAAAGTTTCGCTCTACCAAGGCAAGATATAATATAATATAATACGCATCCAGCTTTAGCTGAATATAGTGAGTGTTAAGCAAAGTACAGTACGCCTTTAGTTCAGATTTATCCCAGTTTAGTTCCTTTTTAGTTTAGTTAAGCCATTTAGTTTAGTTACGTGAAGTCGGCCCTCGAGTCTTATCTTAGTAGAGTAGCCTAAAGCAGTGGAAACTTGCCATGCATTCTACTCAATAGGGAAGTTAAGTTATAGAAGTCTTTCTTCCTCTTCTGGTGAAGCTAGCTACTGTCGTTTCTATTGGTTTCTCAAGAGGCTCAAGGTCTTGCTCTACCTAATCCGATCTAGTTCCGGTCTGTAATGATGGATAGGAAGGGTTGAGAGAACTACGTATCTCGCCTAGCATTTGTGTGTGCGCACCTGCTTTTGGGCGGTTAGCGAAACGAAAGTAAAGACAGCTATGTGTGATGAAGTAAGCCCTACGATGCTCGGTTAAGTAAAGACTGCTGTTATCTCATACAAAACAAGGACTCGGGAGAAGAACTAGTTATCCCCAGAGGGGGAACTATGATTCTCTCAGATGTGTCTATCGATATAGATCAAGTTGAGTGTTCAGCGAAGTATGCTAGCCATTGGCCTTACGTTCAGGATACTCCTTCCTGTCCTTGCGATGTTTGGTTAAGTGTTATCAATCAGCTTTCCTCTTCTTCCAGCATTCTTCTAATCATTGGTTTGCCTCTAACGATGGTTGAATAGCTCCTGTTGTTTGTCTCCACCTTCCTTCTCCCTGTAAGTTGTCCTCATACTCCCAGTTCTTTCTCTTCTTTCTTTTCTTCCTCTACGACTTTACTATACTATACTATATTATTCTTGAATAAGCTAGTGATTATCTGAGGCTTACAGTATGGTATACCGAGGGCTAACTCCACTACTTCAGATTGTTGAATCGAATATACCTTCTATATACCTAGCTTAGAGTATTTGAACCTGTTACGTCGATTGCTGAACCACTTTGACGCGTTGGCTTTGGCTCTGGCTTTTCCTATATCTGAATGTTTCGGAAGAGTCCGTGGCTATCCTGCGCGAAAGAGGAAGAACTCAACTCTTTGCAAAAAAAGGAGCATCGCTCTAATCACTTATGGTTGTTCCTTTCCAGGATGGATGGCTACTGCATATTATCATATAGAAATCAAATGAAAACCCTACTGAATTAGGCAAGCGATTATTCGCATCGTTGCTTAGGTGCTCTAACAAGCCGCAATTGGTTAGAGATTGGATCAAGTTCCAGGCTTTTAAAAAAGTGCCTTCCAGCTTACTTAATTGACTCGCATGGGCTTTCTCGCTATAAACGAACTAAACGAAGCGCCTAGCCTAAAGAGAGAGATCCGCGGGACACCAGTCAATAAAGTAAAAAGAGAGTATTCTCTTATGTAGTCTTATTCCTTCCCACCCCCTTGTGGGTGCTGCTCAAGCAGCTCAGGAGGCGCCAACCACAGGTAGAAGGAGTTCCAGGTGCGGCGTCCAGATCAGGGACTAGTGGCCCGTCCTGTTCGGATGTAAAGGAAAGATGCAAAACTTTTCTCAAACAGTGGGGAAAGGGCCCCATACGTCAAAGCCAGATAAAGAATCTCCAACAAGATTCGAAATTGGATCGTTCAAGTCCAAAGGATAGAGAAGAAATCCTCATGGTCACCAGAAGATTTTTCATCGAGACAAAACGCTGCTAACGCTGTAGTATTGGAATATTGGGACTACTACTGCGAGCGGGAAAAAAAGAAAAACCTTCTGTCGACTAGAGTTTGATGTCGATTTATCCACACTTCCATGACTTCTAGAGGAAAGCTAACTGCTTGCTGGCTGGGAGCTGTATGAGCGGTAACGTCCACGTACGGCTCCGTGAGAAGGTGGACGGAAATTTGTTGTACCTCACTCCCGTCTTCAATGGGGTCTGCTCTTTTTTTTTTGGGAGAGTATGCCAATATGATCTTAATGAGGTGCGGGGCTTTGCATCTGACATTCGTTGGGCTTTCCTCTGCGTCCCGGCCTTTTTGTGCAATAAACCCCTCCGGCCGAAGACTAGTGATAGGTGGTCCCGCGGAGCTTTCGGAGAAGGGTAGCCTAGTGTGTAAGCACAGCAATGAACCGCGGCGAACCCTCAGACGACCCTTCTAAGATAAGGGGGGAGACCCTCAGTAGTGGTGACCCTTTGACTCTTCCACTGACTTATATATGTACCGAATGCTCATACGGGAAAGTGAACTCCTGGGTCTGGTTGCTCCGAGAAAAAATCCTTTCTTTCTCGTCCACTCCAGGGGGTGCGGACACACCTGCGCGGATTACAGGTGACGGTTACAAGAATGGCGGGGAAGTGAAGAGTACCCGACGACATTCAGGGATGAATGTAGACCCATCGGGCAGGGATAATCATTCCGGTCCTGGGAGAGGTGGCGACACCAGTCTGAGCTGAGGGAAGCCAGCCAATTGAGTCACTGAAACGACCGCAGGAGGCGCACCCTAAGCCCAGCTTCTCGGAGCTGCTATTGCGAAATACGGCTTCCTTAATATACAAATTTCCACAAGGGGGCTGGGCTGCTCGCCTTCATAGAAAGGCGACCGGGCCTAGATTAGATGTTCGCCTTTTTATAGAATAGAAAGAGAAGGTAAAGGGGGGCTGGTAATGGCTGAGGTCCATGAAAGAATCGCTGGAGCACATCAAGCGGGCAGAAGAATGAGATGGCTGATACACAGATATGGGTTTTATTGGCCAAACATGGAAAAAGATTGCAATAAATACGCCCGAGGAAGATACAGACCGATTAAAAACCTGTAAGCGGAAGAATTACATGAAATCATTAAACCTTGGCCATTCGGCAATTGAAACAATTGGAAAAATATATCCTCCTTCCAGCACCTTTTAACAATCTTCTTCTGTGTTGAAGCGTAATAGGAAGAAGCCAAAACATTCTTTCAAGAATCTCCAAATCCCCCATCCACATAACCCCTTATTTTCTCTCCAATGGTAGATTCGAAGAAATTCGCATGCTCATATCGTGCTCTCATCCCACGAACATCCCCAAGAAAATAGAACTCAAAGAGGAGCCATATGCTTCATATATTGATGGTTTCTTGGAGGGATGGATCCTAATGCAAGCAAGCCGGAACTCTTCCACATAATTTTCAAGGCGACGCTTGGGGCCTTCCATGTTATAGTCAGCCAACTCTATTTTCTCAGGTACCTGAGAAAGAGTAAGAACACCTGCGTTCCAGTATACCATCCTTCCATGCAGTAGTAATCCCCCCCTCTAAAAAAGTAAGTTGAGATTCAAAGCATTCCCGTAAGCTAGTAAGTCAATCAAAGCTATAACTCTATTTGTTAGTTTCAGGAAACTGGTACATATTTATAATAATAATAATATATATTATATCTTTATATTATTATTATTTGGTATTTACCAATTTTAGACTAAGCATAAATTCATTTTGAAAGAAAAGGCAAATCCCCAGAAATAAAGGATTTTTACTACGTTACCCTCAACTCAAAAAGTACTCCGGCAGCGTGAGTGAGTACAGGCTCATATTCCTATTTATTTTCTGACAAGGGAGGGATGCGTAGGATTTCTTACAAGAGAGATCGAAGATAGGGAGGTACTCAATATAATGTGTACTCTTTCAACTGAAGATGACGATTGAACTTTGGTACCGCAGCAAATGATCAAATGGACCGTGGGTACTAAACTAAACTAAACTAAGAGTAGTAACAACTATTCCTTCGCAACTTCGCCCTTCGCACTTACCTTTCGTCCGGTACGTTGTTCAAATGTTTTTCTGGGATTATGTTGGTGATCTTGAAGGGTTGTGGGAGTATGCATGGGGGCAGTCTGTTGGTGACAACCTGTTGAACTCTGTTTATGCTATGGGTAAGTGTGTGCAAGACTTTATGGCGGATGAGAAGATTCACAAGCCTACGCTGCTTGGGCCGCATTTTGCTTTGCTGGTAAGAAAATGCAGTAAGTTTGTTTTTTTCCGTCCTGTATTGTTGGTGGGTGATTACAGTATGGCTTTAACTACTAATGTTTGCAATCAAAAGGTTTGGCTGTATGAGCATACTCAAGTGGTAAGTCTACGACTTGGTTGGTATCTGTTTCCTCGTCTTGTGATAGGGGCTTGAGAACCAGGAGTGAGTTCGTCCCAAGGGTGGGTTCGTGAGATGGATAATGATAGGTTTATCATGCAGCCTTTGTATACGCTGCTGACAGACAGACGAAGAAGCTTTTTTGATGTATAGCAACGTGCGTGAGCCGTGCTAAGCAATCATATTAATATCCTTCGCTACTTATTTTGGATGCTGGTGGCTTATTAACTGCTCTAAACCTTGCAATGATCATATCATGGAGGGCGCGTTTGCAGCGTATTATCCTTGGCCTCATCGTGGAACGAGAATACTTTCACGTGGTGATGAAGACCAAGCTGCTCCAAAATGTAAGTTTGACACTTGTCAGTTTACAGGTTCTAGTTGGTTGGTATGAAAAGTTTTTATTACTTTTAAAACTATAGTGTTTTAACCCCCCATCTAAAACTTTGATTCTTCAATACAATAGCTCAGTAAGAGGTTTACTGATTGCACCGTACCTTTTTTATAAACCTTCTATAGGTTAGCCCGATAGAATTAGAAGGCTATAGAAAAGTGAAGCTTTAAATTATGACCTAGGAATCGGTTAGCCATACGTTTGATTAATTCTAAAGGTTAGTTAAATGCCGATCGATCCCTCGGTCTACCCACAGTACTCGCAAAGAACAAGTTATGCTGGTTTTGCATCTTATTAGTCTTTATCGATTTCAATGTAAGAAATGTTAGATTTGTTGATGGATGTACACAGATATATAATATACTGGGACTTTCGATACAGAGTGAAATGAACTACCAGCTTTCCAAGGAATCCCGTCGTTCTTCCTTACTAAAAGACTATTGCATGCACCTGCATACGCAGCTAATTCTTGTAAGTAGTTACAACGTTTCCTTCTTTTATATATAGGCATTTCAAGAGGCCCTTCTCATTTTCTTTGAAGGAGTTGCTCTTATTTATCTTCAGGCTGCTTTATCTAAGAAGGATTCTTCTGCTCTTTAAAGGAGGTTTGTTTTTTGATTTAGGTTGTTAAGAATAGCAATGTTAGGGGAAAGTAATTCATTGATGTAGCCGACTTTCTTGATGATAGGAATCTACATTCGTTCTCAACGTGAAATCCCGTCTTATCTGCTTAGCCGCCTAGCGGAGTTGCCTGTGTGAGGCATCAAAATAGCCTTCCCAGCGAGTGGATGAATGGAGCGAGAAGAACTTAGAATTGATTTGTTTTCTACCATTCCGGAACGTCGATCTATAAATCTTCCATGCGTGGATGGATAAGCCTGAAGGTGCTACTAAGTGGTCTAACTCTAATCCCTGGTAACGCTTTCCTATAAGGCCTTTCTTCGGACTCTGGTGGGACTTTTATAAATAAATAGTGGAGACACTGCTGCTACAACTCTATTTCCTCGCTGATGGATTCTTTCCAATCTTCTGAGGGGCGAGGGCGTATGCGTGTGAACGCTTGGTTCAAGCTCTTCGCATAGACATGATCTCGGAAGACTCGTTTTTAGACCGAAGCGATTCTTTGCTTTGAACCGAGTTCTTTCTCTTTCTTGCGAATGCTGATGGTTGGATTCAATGTTCTGGATCAGGTCCCTTGACCTTAGCGGCCTCGTTCTTTAAAAAAAAGAACTACATTCAGTCAGTGACACAGCTATTGACTCAGCTGTGAAGGAATGAATGGCGAATCGAGGGAGGAATATGGTAAAAGCTATGCTCAAAAGTAGGTGGTCGACAACATTGGTATCCCTTGCCAACTCTTGACCAGAGATACAAAGCACCTGCAGCTGAGGCATATCTCAGTAGCTTGCAGGAAGAGAAAGATGTACTTAAACACTATAGATCTTCGCGTGATCCGCATCCCCCAGACCAGCCAATAGAAGAAATAGAAAAGAAAGGCTTCATATACTACATTAGATAGCAAGTGGAAGGATTTGCCAATGCGAAATTGAATTGAAATTGAGTAGTAGGCACTTTCTTAATATCATGCGAACGGAAGGCTGGTATCGATGCCCAGGCTATATATACGCTATTAAAAAAATTCTTGGTGTAACGTCAGTCAGCAAAGAAAATAAATAAGAATTTCATAAAGAATGAAAGGCAGGAAACAAGGAGAAGGAAGCTAGCAAACAATATGAAGGAAGACTTTAAAGCCTTATTCGTACTCCACGGGACCACGTATAATAGTTTCTTCTGAATGGAACCGTACCGATCTACTAAACGAAGGTGTTCACGAGAGGGAAGGGCTTATCTTCAAATTCGGTATCAACTGAGCTCCAAAATTTCATTCATAACAAAGGAAATGGCACCGAAACAACTTATCTGCAACCCTGACACCAGCAAGCACGGGCAAATTGATCCTAAAAACCAAAGGGCGTTAGCCAAGTCGAGGCTTTTGAAAAGCCTTACCTACAACGCGAGTCTCCTATTATCAACCATTCTAGTTTCAAAAAATGTTCCCATCAGTGCTGCTACTCGACTTTCTCATCTCCTATTTCTAGTTATCTTACAATTAGAGTAGAGTCAGGTAAAACGAATTGTGAGGATCACTTGCTTACCACTTAAAAAGTAACGAACCACCCACAATTAGAGTTATACTAAAATAAATTTCCCGGTTATTCTAGAAGTTAACTCTTAAAGTTGCGCGGGTAGCTCTCAGGCCTATTACTCCAGGCACACTTTTCTCAAACACTACGTTGCTATAGCTATGCTTCCTCAGACTCTGTTTGACTCCCCTCTCAAGCAGGTAAAGAAGCTCTTTCCATTCTTGCCTAGTGACTAAGATTTTAACACTTGTTGTGTCAAAGATTTTATCATAAAACACTAACTGAAGTGTTAGAGGGATTCACTTTCGATAAGAATCCAAAAGCAAGTTCCCTATACTACCTTCTTTCCCTCCTCTGTTTCTGTCTTTAAGAGGCAGTGCATCCGGCAGGAATCGAACCTACTTTTTTACCCATTTAGCCTTTCTAGGTTGGTGGGCGCTTTCACCATTCAGCCATGGATGCTTTAGCGAGTGAACTAGGTTTTTATTTGAGAGCGAACTAGGTTTTTAGTGGTATTACTTCTCGAGCTTCTATTTCTTCCGTTAAGGGAGATTCGGGAAAAGATGGAATAGGAAGACGTGTTTCCAGAACGAACAAGATACGGGTAGAGAAGGGGAAGTTAGCAAAGTTAGACAAGATTGGAATGGGCATAGGAACATGTATTGATGTACCAGATCGGCTAATGCTCCCAGGTTGATGCGATGTATTCCACCAGTTGACTGGAGACTTTATTATTGGTATATCGATCGGTCCAGCACGGATTGAAATAGGAGCCGGTTCGACAGGAAGCTTTTGAAAACGCAGTGCACCCAGGTAAATAAGGAACAAGATGAATACAGAAGTTAAACGAGCATCCCACACCCGAAAGGTACCCCACATAGGCCTTCCCCGAAACCCCCCAGTCACTAACGTAAACAAAGTAGAAAAAGCACCAATTTCTGTACCGGTTCCGGAAGAGCGAAGAAAAAGGGGATGTTTTGTTAATGGGAACAAGGAACTGTTTATAGCTGTCGCGATATAAATAACTATACTCATCCGAGCCGCAGGAACATGTACATACGAAATACGAGAATTTCCACCTTGTTGAAGATCTGGTGGTGCTACCCGAAGACTTAAATGAATAGCCATCGCTGTTAAGAACAACCGAGATCCAATGAGAATTTGCGCGTAGCTTTTTGTCTTTGACATAAAAAAATAAGGTTGTAATAACGAAACTGACATTTTATTTTTCCTTGCCTTGCAAGTGGAACAAGAAAGACTATATAGTGATTTTGATTCTATAAACAATCAAAGGATTTCGCATGCTTTCCATGGAATGCCGGAATTCCCCTTGCTTAGTTTTCGCTCCGCTCGTGCGTGGCACTCCTTGCTTGCGGAGCGGCATATCGGAAAAAGAAGGATTTACTTTCTATACGGGCCCGTCCCCTCTTACCCCTAACTAACGATTATGCTGCTCTCGCCTTTTTGTAATCTTCTCTTTCCAAAATTCACTACTAATTTTGACTACCTCCTTAGTCACCCTATCCACTCTCGTCCTGTTTTCGGGTTCCCTTTCAGGGGATGAGGATATTTCGATGATTTCTCCCTCCGTAGGTGGAAAACGCGTGGGTGAGTAGAGTCTGTGCTTTGCTTTGGGGGGCACCGGCAAGAAGCTTCTCGGCCACCCTACTCTGACTTGATTAGCTACTTACTAGTAACTAGGATCGTTCAAACAGTCAGTCAGCAATGCGTACTTCTTTCCTAGTTGAGTGGATCTGCGTAGCAGAGCCCAATCTTCTACCACAAGCTCTGACCTGACTTGTTGTACTTGATTCACCCACGTAAATAGACAAGGGCTTTCATCCCATAAAAGAGAAGTGAGTCCGCATGTCGGCAAATGATTTGGAATTGGAACTGGCCACAGAGGAAACCGAAGCCCTAACTCCCCATTCTTTCTATCTTACATCGCCATCGAGCCCTGGCTGTAGAGTCACAGGTTTCTAATCGCAATGGATTTCTGTTTTCTTTGGCTTTTCCATTCGCTTCGTTCAACCGATAGATAGCTCGGCTTCTATTAGCTGAGAATGGTTTTGTCAAGGAGCTATACAACAACAATGAACTCACTTCTGATCAAATTGGGTGAATCGGTAATCTTTCTCTGTCTTGTGAGAGAGAGTCACTTGCTGTATTGAGAGCGGGTGGGTGACATGCATTAAGCGAAATCTGTTGTTATGTTTTTGATCTTCTTTGCGCGAGAAGACCCTTGACTGAGGAGACGTGTTTGGCTTGGATGATACCGCTATGCTCCTATTCACTTTCAGAGACCGCTCTGAGTTTGCCGCAGGCAACCCTTTCACTAAGAAAATTTTCGCCATTAACGAAATGCCACTATTCCACAATGCTTCTTTGATTTATGTGTAGGAGCGGTAGTAGTGAAGAAAATGGAGGGAGAAGAAAGAAAGCGATGTGACACGAGAATAGATCACATCCGACAGCCAGCCATGCCATTAGATAGATCCGCTCTGAGTCTTCTGCAGGATGAGATCCGCTTGGTCTTGTGATAGGGGCTTGAGGAGGAAGAAGAGGGGATTTCTGAAAAAAAGAATGAATCTCCTTATTTATAGGGAACAGGACGTGTGACTTCCTCAAACGAAACGAATGTGGCTTTCGTGATAAGGCAAATCCTTCGTTCGGTACAATCAACATATTGAATCTACGCTCGCTCGGCTCGGTGCTGAATGAACTCCTTCATTGATTCCGGGCTGCTCGTAGGGGGACTGTGAAAGCAAGCGTAGGAGATCAAAATGTGAGTCCGATGGGTAAAAAAGGGAAGCAGGAAAGGGTTCTGATGTGAATTCTTCTTGTTTGTATATCTATCTGCTTGAAAACCTAAAAATTCTTCCCTTATCACACTACACTTTCTCTTCCTTATTCGAGCTAAGCAACACTTTTTCACGTATTCACCTTAGAGAAATTGGTCATATTGATCTGTCGTCTTGTTCTCGATAGGAACTTGCTGCTGTCTTGGTTGGTTTGAGAGCAGGCACTGTCTATATATCCAAAACCGGAGGAGGGATCACAGACGATCGGAGATTTTGGATTGAGATGGATGGTTGTGCTTGAAGTTACGAGTCGGGTAATGCTAAGTTGAATCGGCTGATCCGTTTCATCCTCTTTCGGCAAAGGAAGTTGGACTTTAGTTAGCTAAAAAAACTGTACCAGCAGCCTGTCTGTGCCCTTTGAGTCTATAGCCGCCAAATCTAAAGATTCCTCGTACGGCTTCTTTTTTCAATGATCGGTGACAATGAATGCTACGAATGTTCGCTTCCACTAATGTCGTCTAAGAATTGTGAGGTGCCCATAGCTTCCCGGAAGAAGAAGAGTCATTGTCGTTTCCTGACCGATATGGATGCACCCCTCGCCTCGGGAAATACCACCAGTAGAGTCTGCGGAAGGTGTCGTTCAGGAGAGATGCTGGGCTCTAGATATGCGAGTGAGATACCCGCCCTCGGTCATGACCTGGGTTGAAGAAGGAATCTATGTTCTTGGAAGCAAAGAAAGAACTCCGGTATTCCGGCCTTAGATTTTTGCTCTGTAGGGGCTACCCTATGGGCTGTTATCTCAAGGTCCTGGTTAGGCTCTTCTTGTTGTCTCTTAGAGGCTAAAAAGAATTGTCTCTTGTGGGAGTGCCCAATAAGGATGAAGAGACCTGGTTACTTGAAGGTACCTTTATAAATGAATAGTGAAAAGGTTACCTAGCCTATGATCCTCCATATCCTCCAGAGATTGACTACGAGCCACGGGATACATATTGCCCAAATTGAACCTAAAAGATGGACCAAAAGAGCATTTGGCGAGGTTCATCGCTCAGCGTGGAGATACTTCTGGAAACTAAAACTTGTTATTTAGGTTTCACCCTCGTCGCTTACCCACATAGCTTTCTCTTGGTATACCTACCTCTGTGCCTCCTAATTCCGTGAAGTCCTGGGAGCATATGTGCGATTTATTCAGGCGGATTCCGACCTTCCAAAGAAAGAAGTCAGTCACTACTGACGACTTGAGGAAATGCATCCAGGAACCGACAGAGAAAGCCCAGGAGTTCATTGCTCGATTCAGACTCTTGGCGATGCAATGTTCGGAGCCTATTCCCAAAAAACAAGTCTCTATTTGATTGCATTATGAATTTCGAATTCCTCTTGCTCCTGTCGGGATAACGACATTTGCGCAGTTAATAGAACGAGCTTCAGAATTTATGGATATTATTAAGGAGAAAGAGGTGAAAGCTATCTCATTCCGCTCAAACTAAGTCGTGACAGACGTTTCAAAAAAGTTTGTACCACAACCACAGTAGATGAAGAATAAGGGCAAAGAACATAAAGAGCAAAAGAAGTACAATTTCTATCTCGTTCACACTGAAAAGTTGTTTGAAGTTCTTATGTCCTTTGGAGCTCTCGAGTTGCCTGACTCCGATTAAAAACCTTTTCCAGGTGCTGAAAACAATTCCTGCTACTGTCAGTGTCACAGGAGGATGGGTCACGGCACAGGCTATTGTGGAACACTGCTTGATATTATTCAAGATTAGATTGCTAATTAAGAATTCCCCAGAAGGGTAAAAAAAAAAGATCCATTGCCGAATCTGAAAGAGTACAGTCCAGAGACGGGCAAAGCTGTCCAATTGAATGAAGCATAGTGCATCTTTCATTAAGTGAGATTCCAATTCCATCTGTTACGGCTAGGAAGCGGATGAGTGGCCGTATTCGACCACCTCTTTATCTTATCTTACGGCTAGTTCCTTTAGATTCGGGAAAGTTTTCCATTAGATGGGAGAGAAATTGTTTGTTTATCTTCCCTTTTTTTTAACCATTCTTCTTCTCGATAGCCAGATAGCATAAGAATATTGTTACTAAGAAAGCAGCAAATCCCTTCTTTCTACGAAGAAGCTAAATAGACTTAAAAAAAAATTACCTTGCAACAGAAGTTTTTTTTAGTAGTCCACTTTGAGATCCCAGATCTTCAATTACCAGCCCCACCCTATTTTGGTAAAATAAGATATGCGTAGCGCTTCATATGAACATGCCTCTATCAATTGAGAGGCTCTAACTGAGCTCTTGAATGCTCTTAGGCTACCGTAACGAGAAGAATGAATTCCGACGCGAGCATTCCATCTTACAGTAATCCCTTCCTTTTTCCCTATTGATTGATTATCCGATTTGAACCAACAATTCATCCTTATGGGGATGCTACTTTCCGTGTCGTGCCACCACTTGTCCTTGTACGCGGTAAAATATATAGTATAGTATGCTTTCTATGAAAGCTCGTAAGATCCGCTCCGCTGACAAAACAGAAAACCAATTCACTCGCTCAGTCTCTTTGACTAAATGGTTAAAGCACTTAACCGGCTTACCTTTTTCAGCTGCATCGTACCGTGGGTCAAACTCTGTATGTAGATAGAGCCCCTATGCTCCTAATGTAGAGCTGGAACTACAACAAACAGTTACCGTGGAATCCGCGATCACACATGAGTTACAGTTGTTTTTCCGGTGAAGCTAGTACTTTACTTGAGTATACCATACTTTTTGTGTTGGAAACACCATTGTCACACGGGTCTAATAAGAATATTGACTGGCAAAGCCAACACCTGAGTCAGTCAGTCTTCCCAGTTGCTGGTTGGGTAGGTCAAACCGCGAGTACGAGATAACTCAGAGGCACTGTAATACCTATCGATGTTGGTTGTCAGTCTTCGGCATTGATTTTCCTTGAGCGGAGGAAATGGTGCTTTGTCGATCCGATTTCTCACTTCTTCTCTTACGAGATTTCTAGTTTCATGAAAAGAGCGCTCTTTCTATCAACGCAGGGCTCAGACCTTTTTACAGCAGTTGAATGGGTTTAGCTTAGAATTGAATCATGCCCCCGCAAGATTGGCTGGCCATTGAGGACTTGTTCCGATGAGTTTAAAAGTGCCGGCGAGGCACGGGCTTAGTAAGTGAATCGGCAAGTTGGTCAGAAGTATGAACATGAGAAATACGCAATTTACCAGTAGCAACTTGATCTCGAACGAAATGGAAGTCAATGGCAATGCGCTTCATACGAGAATGGAACACGGGGTTGGCGCAAACATAAGTGGCACTTACATTGTCACAATAGATGACTGGAGTGGGTGAGATTGGAACTTTCAGCTCTTGAAGAAGATTCATGATCCAATTGACTTCAGCGGCAGTGGAGGCAATGGCCCGATATTCGGCTTCGGTGGAGGATCGAGCAACTGTCTTTTGCTTTTTATAACTCCAAGAGATAGGATTGGCTCCAAGGAAAACAACATAAGCTGAAGTGGAAGTTCGATCATTAGGATCACCGGCCCAATCGGCATCTGCAAATGCGTGAAGAGTGCGAGGAGAATTCTTACGGAGCAAGAGACCTTAGTCAAGAGTGCCAACTAGATATCGGAGGAGGCGTTTTACAGCACACCAATGAAGTGTGGATGGGCAATGCATGAACTGAGAGAGCTTGTTGATGGCAAAGGAGACGTCAGGACGAGTCAAAGAGAGATATTGTAAGGACCCAAGAGCTTGACGGTATAATTTTGGATCAGCCGGTGGTCTGATAATTTAAGCACTTCACGAGCCAGTAGTAGCAATAGGCGTTGAGACAGCCTTGGCATCAGCCATGTTAAGTCGATGCAAGAGGTCACTGATATACTTCCTTTGAGATAAGAACAAGCCATTAGCAGTGTAGTGAGCTTCAACTCCAAGGAAATAAGAAAGCTGGCTTTATAGAGAATCGTTTGGCAAGAGTAGAGATAAAAGCATTCACTTCAGCTGCTGCGGATCCAGTGATGATTATATCATCAACATAAACTAGTATATAAATAACCTAAAATGGGGAGTTAAGTATAAACAATGAGGAATGTGAGGAATCCTTCATATACTAAAAAGGTACGAAGCTCGTTATACCAAGCACGAGTGCCGAAGGCCATAAATAGGCTTATGCAACTTGCAAACATAATCAGGAGTCAAAAAGTCTGAAAACCCAGGTGGTTGTTCCATGAATACTTCATCAGTTAAAGAACCCTGCAAGAACGCGTTATTTACATCGAGTTGGCGAATAGGCCAACTATTAGTCACAGCAAGAGTAAGCAATTTACCTAGATGCCATTGACTTATTAATATTAATAAAAAAACAACATATGTTGAATCTGACTCGATCCAGAGGTATTTCCAGCCCTTGGAGTGTGCTATAGCGATAGCCGTCCCCAACCCACTCTGCCTGATATGCGAATCCGCTGCCCAACGAAAGCGCAAAGCATCCATGTACACTCTACTCTGCAGTTTCGAAAGATTCCTCCGGTCCTGGCTGACCTCTCGAGCATCCAATCCATCTGTATTAACTTGAATCCATCCAGGAGGTGGAGGTTGCCATAGAATAGAGTGGATCACCGGAGCTTTGCGTGGTTTCCCTTTAAGCTAAGCCCCAACGCCCGAAGTCTAAGCAGATCAGTCTGCGAAAGTGTGCTTCGAGCCAGCTTTCCAAGTTCTCACGTGGAGGCGCGAATGCTATTTGCCAACTGGTGACCCTGCCCGAGCAGTTCAGAAAGTTCCTCTTCCGTCTTCTCACGAGCAGACAAAACTTGGGTCAACTTCTGGATAAACTTCACTTTGCTTTTCAATTCTCTCGCTGGAAGAAGGACTCCCACTATATGACAGGCAACTGCCACTGGACTAACATCGGAACCGAAGACCCAGGCAAGAATCTTCTCTGTAAGAGACCTTAAGAGGTTCTCTGTTCGCACATCCGTTTTCTTGCTCCTCGGCTAAGGGCCTTCGTCTATTCTTGGCAAGCCTTCTTGTCTGTTCTAGTTGTTACAGGCTCCCCGCTCCATCAAACAGTCCGGTGGCAAGGTCGGAAACATGATTCCTCTTTTTTTTCAAAGAAAAGGTTGTCGATTGGTCCATATTCAAATAAGGCAACAAGAGCTTCTATCGGTTCTACTTGATTCTTCCTCTCAACCAGTTCACTTCTCCTTTCCAGCTCGCTATCCTAGTTCTGGCTTTGGAAAAGCATATGTTGGTTGCCTAGTGATGGTGGTTACCTTTGCCAATAGCTCCCATCTTCTTGTGCGTAACCGAAGTCGCGATCAGAAAGGTATCTTTCCGGACACAGAGGGACCAATCTTATCCCTTACTTAACTTGCTGCTGCTAGCTCACATCCTCTAACCTATCCAGCTTTACCAGTGAGAAAAGCTACTACTACAAAATATGGTCCTGCCCTGCGGGGCTAGTTCTTGTTTTCGCTAATCAGCATCCGGGGCCTCAGCTCCGCTCCGATTCGACCTGCTTCCTGGAAATCCCCAATGCACCAATGTACCATTGGCAGATCCTTCTTTCTTTTAAATATCATATATGATCGAAACTAAACCGATATGACTTTCTCCGGAGCATCGCAATCCGAGTTCCTGGTGTACCACCCTTGCTCTCCGAGGCATATGACTTTTCCAGCTAATCCGTTAATCCTATGACCGGAGGGCTGCCTTATCGATTATCCCCGTTCGAAGTCGGCTTTGCTTCTGCTTGTTTTAGCTTATACCCCTGATCCGTATATCTGCCTTGGCCCCGCTTTGCATTCATAAATGTCACTATTCGTCGAGTGCTTCCTTACCTGTTTATCACCAGCTCCCATTGCCAACTCTAAATTACATGAATTTCACTAGTCCGCCAATCCAATTAGGATTGTCCTCCCGTCGGTTGCATCGCTCCTGCTCGCAGTAGTCGTTTCTTTGCCGGTGAATCAATTTCTTCTAAACAGAATAAGGCCGGCATCCTGCTCTCGACTATCCCTACCTTGGTTGGTAAAGTTACTACTCAAAGGATGGCTTTTCTTTCCTACCTACTATTGTATTTGATTCACTTCTTTTCAAATACGAGGGTGAGGAGGGATATTCCTCGACCGGTTCCAATACGAGGATTGTTCCTTCTTTACTAAACTAAACTAAACAGTACCTGCATCCTGTTAGGAAGAAATGGAAAGATATTTCCATTTCTCAAGTCTTCCACGAGCTCTCTCTCTTTCGTAAACCGCCTCTTACTCCATAGGTCGAAGATATAAAAATCATACTAAATATAGTAGACAGAACCAACCATTAGCCCTGTCTCTTGCTGTGATTCCATTCCGCCAAGTTAGCTCGAAAGCAAGTAAAGAATTAGCTCAAGTAAACAGAAACAGAAAGAATCAAAAGAAAAAGAGCAGCAAAGCTGGAATGAACCTTGTCTAATAGTATACCTTCTTCGATCTCACGACCCAGGTAGCAGTAGGCAAGTAGTGAATCATACCCCATTCTCTAACTAGAACTCCGGGTGAGCTTTTCAGGGCTATGACGAGGTGCGAAGCAAGGGAAAGCGGTCTTCTTTCCTTTCATGGACCTTTATGAATCGATAATATGAGGAAACGGAAGAGACAGAGTGGCAAAAAAGTAAAGGTAGAAGGGGCAGTCGTCGCTGAGCACCTTTCTTTCCATTTTTCTAAGAAAGGGGTGGACATCTTCAAGGCGATTCCCGTGGGGCCTGGTCGCACAAAGGATGGTAATTGCACAATGGCCCAAGTCTACCCAATTAAGAAAGGGAGCCAGGAATTGTGGATAAAAAATAAGAAAAGAGAAGTGTTTAGCCGTACCAAGCAGGCACGCACTTCTGCCGCCGACTCCCGCCAGGTTGGCTACCTGTCCATTCGGGGGTATATAGGGTGCCCAAGGACTCCGGTCTAAGGGCGGCCTTCTTCGTTTCCCGAGTCAAAGACTGGAATTCCTGGATGGAGAATCTGCCTCAATACAACGTGAGCTACTATGCCCAATGGGGACTTCCCCTGCTCTATCAAAGAGGTTTTCCACTAGCACACGACCAACTATCTTTTCAGACTGTATCGCCGTTTATCTTCCTCCGGCCACGAAAGGGATTTTTGCTTTTGGTGAAAAGAGTATTCCTTGGAAGCAGTATCGTAACTGCTCTATTGCGACGACAGAGAAGAGAGGTATTTTGGTGTCCCCACGACTTATATACGTTACGAATTAAGTAGTTGCATCGAAACTCCTTTTCCTTCCTCCTTCAAAAGAAATGCATCCTTAAGCTCTTTCAACGTTAGAACTATAAGATAAGGCTTTGACTATTTGAATTCGACATCAGTAAGTTGGACCAACCTTGAGGAAAGAGAGTAGCTTAAAGGAAAGGATGGAAATATTAACGTATCAATGGATGGAAACAGATACAACCTTCAAGCCAAGCAAAGAAAAACAAGCAGTTAGCCGTATCTGGAATGGTGTCCACTTACAAAGAAAGAGATCTAGATCTGGAAATATTCTCATCTCACAACTCCTTAAAGGATACCCCCGACCCTGATATGGAGATAGTAGTAGCACACACAGTCGAGTTCTCTTTTCCTTTCGAGTAAGCAGCACCGAGCCATACCTAAGCTAAGATATGAGAGGCTAGATGACCTTGGTTCTTACCTCAACTGGGAGAATATGATATCTTCTGATTCTGGCATCCGAGTAGAGTAGTAAAGTCCTATACCGCAAGACCTGGGCAGCATATAACCATAGCTTTCCAATCCTGCTTCCTAGCTTGAGGAGAGGATGTTTTCTACGATATATTTCTTCCCGCAGATATGGAAGCCAAAAATGGTATATCCTTGGCGGTTTATTTCTCACTTTGTAGTGGTAACGGGTTCATTCTTCGCGGAGATGAGCAGAAGAGATTCTCCGTTGAGACAAAGTTCTTTATTTCTGGCCCTCCGCTGGCGGTGAATCAAGGATCTATCCAGGATAGAGCTGCATTTTCTTCCAAAAACACAAGCGCAGCACTCTCCTAATCCTAATTTCTAACTAAAACTACTTCTTCCTTCTTCAAAAGATAGGAGAAATGACAAGCTAAGAGAAGTATTGGTACAAGTATCGGTAATGCTAGCCTGTAGTGGGATTGCTTCCTTCGAATAAGAATAAGGGATGCGGTATCAACTCTAATGACTCCTATCTTTTGAAAACCAACTAACTCCCAAATTCCTGTTCCTCTTCATTCTCGTAAAAGAGAGGATGGATTGAGATAAAGTCTATCTCATATAGCTGTCAAAGTAGTACTTGCTATTTGGAAAGTGGATTTCTTTTTGAAAAATGTTTGTCTCATATAGCTGGAAAATGACTCAAGCCTATGGGAGAAGAGAAGAAAAAGTCTATCTCCCCTAAACCACGGAACCCTATTTTCGGCAGGCTCGATTGACAAAAAAGTGTATCTCACCTAGTGGCAAAAGTAGTACTTTTGACCTATCAACTCAGCGACTTCCCTGACTTGACTGGAATTTACGTAGATGAGCGATGCGTTTTAGTAAGATCTTCTGAGATGAGAATCGACTGCTTTCCTGATGAAGTGAGGGTATAGGGAAGTATATGCACAGCACACATACAGAGATCCCTGAAACCAAGTAGATGACAACAAAAAGAAGTCCCTGAAAGCAAGGAAGACTTAACCTACATGGCCAACAACACTTCCTCCTGAATAAATGTCAGCTCTAACTTCTTCTGAGGGGAGCAAGTGAAAAAGCGCAAGTACAGATTCGTAGGTTCAGCTTTAAGCAAAGTGCTCTCATTTATGTGTTTTGCATTGTGAAATGAGTCCTACTTCCCGTTCCTAATTCCTCTCTTTTAGAAGAGATGTAGCTTGCCTTTAGTGGCTGGTTCCATCATTTTGGGGCAGCATAAGATTTGAAAGATGGACTCCCTTTTTTTCTCGAAGGTTGATTCCTTGCGGAGAACGATAATAGCCTGCCTCACTCAGAAATGGCATACATATAAAGGTGAAGCTTCCTCCGAAAAGAGTTCTTATCGTGGGTGCGGGTCTGTGTTCCCATGGTTGCTTGGTTGAAATAGTCTCTTTGCTTTTCAGCCGGTTCTCATCTAGCCAGTTCGTTATTCATTTCTATATGATCAATGGAGAAGGTCGGTATCCTTCTTCCTAGCTTGATTGGTCGCCCTGATTTGATTTCGGTAAGGGAGGCAAGGGAAAGGTTTCTTCCGGGCGGCTTACCACTTGATTGATCCATATGTTCCAGGAACTTCGACTTGGCCGGAGGATCAGATTTCTTTTGAAAAAACTTAGTCTCAATGGGAAAATCGTCCATTATCGCTTTTTCCCTCGTACGAGTCAATTTCAAATGAAAAACTTGATGCTCACTATACGGCAAATGTTCATTCTCGCTTTTTCCCTCTAGAGAGTCGATTGACAATTCAAATTCTTTATCTCGCTATACGGCGTTTTTTTGGCATGAAATCATCCCATTTCGCTAATAAAAAAGGCTTGAGGACGAGGATTCCATACTTGATTCTTTTCTTCAGACTCTCGTACGAGGGAAAATCTGGTTGATAGCGAAAATCACGGGAAAACGGACTAGGCGGAGGTGGGAACTCTACTTTAATGGGAACTCATTATAGGAAGGATTGGTAGGAAGCAAGTCCATATTGGTACCAGTCTTGTTGCGATGAATGGGATCAGGATCAGTCAAGAGAGAGTTCTCTTCTAGCGAGTGCCGGTAGTGAGAAGCCAGCTCTATCTCAGAAGTTCGCTCCGTAGACACCCGGGGAATTCTATTTTTGTTGTGATAGTGGGAATAGGCCCTGATCAAATAAATACATATATAGGGGCAGGCCCGAGTCGATCAATGAGGATCAGTAGCGTGTCCATAATCCAAGAATTTTTCTGTGCGCTTAGAACCCGCATAAAGATGAGCCTTAACAGTGTGCTTGCTATTGAATATGGAAATGAAATGAACAGTCTCGAGTGTGGGTCGTGAACGAACCCTGTAACGTATCCAATCCAATGACAAAAAAAGAATAAATGGGTCTGTGACTACTTGACTTTGTTTCACTTCCAGTTTTGAATGGAATCGATGCCATCCTGTCCTTTCAATGCTATGAGGCGGACGAGCACTAGCAAATGGAGATTTCTCGGGCCAATCCAAGAACTGCTTGCTGACTTTGAGTTTCCGATGAGCAACTCACTCCTATAAAGAGTTCCCAATTTCCATACTTAACTTAACTTATATAGGCGATAGCGCACCGAGCGCGGATCTATCTTAGGTAGAGGAATATGAAAGTCCGGAATATGAATCATGCCACTGTCTGTCTACGTCTACTAGACCCGCACCTACTATTCTTGAGTCAAGAGAAACCTTAGAACGGCACTCCAGAAAGAGAGATACTAATAGTAAATATCCAGATCCAGATCTACTTCCGAGCGAGCAAATAGTCACCATAAGGTTCCAATAGAAGAGATGGCTGATTTCTTGCATACCATAGTAGATAGCCCGGCACCCCAAAAGAAGGACAGTGGGATTTGGTAAGAACCATTAGATGGCAGTAGGAGTCTTCCACAATCTTCAAGATCAGCTAGGCGGCAAGCAAGGAAACTCTATTCGAAATTAGATACCCCGCCTTTCAAGCAAGAAGACTAACCCCTCAACCTATGCAGAGGAAACTGTCTTGAAAGCAGACTGGCCACCCGAAGTAAGAAACCCCTTGTTTTTGGATGATAGGAGATTTTCCGTTGATAGCCAGGGAAGGGAGAAGAGAAGATCCATTTCCATATGTCATTGCGAGTCCACTATGAGAACTAAGATCGGGAACTACCACTCACACTCAAGGTGAGCCCTTAGAAAGCCAGATTTGTGGAGAACGCGAACATGCGCGGGAGACTGAACACACCGTTTATCTCTCTGGCACACCTTTCAATGAATTCCGTGCTACCTTACCGTCTCTAGTACGAGATTCTGGAGCACATCATTCTTTCATGCTAGCCCAGCGGCTATGCTCAACTTGATATCATTTGATACCGTCACTCCTACTTGCTGGAAATACTTGTTCTTGAGTTGGGTCGACACCTATCTTTCTTTTTTCATGAAATAGCTGCACCATGGAAGTGAGTTCTGGCATGATTGCTAGCACGAATGCTTTAGGGATAAAAGCGCTCTAAGCTCTACTTGATAGTCTGGGGTAAAGGCATAGAGATCACTAGAAGTAAGTTCCGGGCCAACCCTAAATAGTTCTTCTATCTGCTTCGAGAAGAGGAGATGCTTTCATAATCATAATTAGTAAGGGAAAATCTGGTATTCATCCATGTACGAGATGAAGGAACGCAGCACACTTCCTTCTAGGTCGCGGGCCATAGGCCTTAAGAGAACTAAACTAGTCGAAATCATGAATAGCACAGGCACCCAGATATTTTTGGATTCCTCACAGTGACTCTTTTCTTTCTGGAATCATTAAATAGCTCTGGCAACCCGGGAAGGCCATCCCAACAAGTGGGAAAACGAACCTTGTAGGTGGGTGGGGTTTCATGGAAACAAAAGGATTCTAATCCGTTATGGAATATGCATCCTGTCCCGTATTGGAAGTAGAATGAAGTGAGTGGAAGGGTATCATTTCTGTTGGAACAGTATCTAATCCAATGAGGAACTACGCCATGTGACGAATAAAATAACTTTGGAGCTGAGCAAAGCTAAGGATGAATGCAATGCAATCCTGAGGAACTACGCCATGTGACGAATAAAATAACTTTGGAGTGGAGCTATTGATTATTGAGGGGAGGTGAATTCCTTCTACCTATCTGAGGATTCGGCATAGACTTTTGATTGGACTGTACGAAGATCTGTCTTGTTTCGCGATGCGAGGAAGAAAGCTGCTCCGCTCTGAGAGGTAGAAGAATAATCCGTTCTCGAGTCAGGGAAGCACGGCATGGACAAGGAAGTCAAATCCCACGAACTTGGCACTGTATCTCTACCTATGTAGATTTCTTTGGAATAGTTCGATAACCAAGGAGCACATACCCTTGTGGGTGAGATTGGAACTCATATCCTACCACCTCTCTACTCGTATTATTGGATTGGCCTGGGCCTAGAGCTGTAGAATCAGTAGTAGCCCGTGGGGAATCAGCGGTAAGCAGAACTTGATTTGAACGGGGCGGGGCCCACTAGACTTCTCTATTTCATGATTTCATGTTATAGCGCGGGCTTCCATCCCTTTTGGAAGAACCAACTGGGGACGGAACGTAAAGGCTCACTCATCTAGATCCGGCACATCACAATCCATGGCTAGGGCTAGATGATCACCGGCATCATCAACAATAACAGCATGACCCGGCTGGCATAGGGTTCGGCTTATCTGTCTTCTATCGCTCTACGAGAAGGCTCTATCGCTTCATCCTTTTCAGGATCTACCAATGGCAGTATTCGGTGATCTGGCCTGTCCTTTGAGAACAGTGACTGGAAGGATGTCCTACCGCTTAGGAGTCAAGTATCGGATATCTACTTGGATGAAATCCGGTCGGGTAGAAGCATTTCTTGTGATATCGGGAGAAGAGATGGGCTCATGCTTTACACTACTTCCCGAGGTCCACTAGAAAGGATCTTCTTACTAGAAAGGATCTTTACGACTGTTCCCATCAAGAAAACGGAGAACTTTTTTGATCTCCGCCCAGTAGCCCCCGAACTAAGGATCCATCCAATACTGCTTACTTCATATCTCCTAACCCAAATGGATTTTCGACTTCTGCATTTCAATGGGAATTTGGGCATCAACCGGATTTTACTTAAGAGATCGGGACAAAGAGTTCGAAAAATCGGAGGATAGAAATCAGAAGTAAAAAGTTTTCCATGGCCCGGCTGAAAAGCGCTTTAGCACCCTTGACTCCGTGGAGATGCAACCTTTTTTCAAAACAATTGACCCTCCCAAGGTAGTTGGCTAGTCCTCCAGGCGCCAATAAAAGAAAAAACAGACCTACCAAGATCTGGAACTGCATATTCATAAAAAGCGTATCCCTGAAAAGAACATATATATCCGCGGGCACTCTACTTAGTTAGCTGAAAAGCGAATATGGGATTTTGCACCATAAGCAGATGCTGGTTTTTCAGATTGGAAATCTACTCTCCCAAGCTCCACTCGATCTTTTGCAACTCTTGGTCCCCTTAAAAGTTCTCGGGGGCGCTTAGGCAAAAGAGTAAATAAATAAATATGTCCTGAAAAATGCCTTGAAAACTCTTCTCTCCTATCCAATGAGCTCTAAAAGGACAAGCCTTTTTCTATAGACGAATCGGGCCTAGAACTCACTTTTTATATCCTACGCTACATTCATTATCCCAAGAGGGGCTGGAACGACGGATAAAGCTTCTAAAAGCGGGCTTCTAGAGCATGTTCCATTATCCAGGTAAGAAAGAAAGACTGTTGCACTCGCTCTTTGAGCTGCGATCGACGAGGTTGATCGGGTGAAAATGAACCGAAACCTATAAAAGTGCCGGGACATTAAATAGATATAAAATAAAATAATCTTTTAGTCCCTCAAAGTCAGAGGCCAGTCCCAAAACATTTCTTGCAGGACTCCAGGTCTCTTTTTTATTGACTTTGGCACCCACACGTATAATGTGAGGAGAGGAATCCAAATTCGATGCATAGCTGTCCCTCTCTTCCCCGAATTCCTCTGGCAGGATCCCTTACTGGAAGGGGGGTAAAGTATCTACGCTCTAGTCGTATGTATCCTGAGAAGGGAGTGACCTAAAACGGAGGAATGCTTGTTCGTCTCATTCGGATATGTATGGCCGGGGTCTGGTAGCTCCCTATGACTATTCCTATTGGGATGGCAATCTCATCTCGAATCACATATCGTGTGTTCGATGTTCCTTTCGTTCGCATATCTTTGAATCGAATCAGCTTCTGCGGGCGGGGGATAACCGAAATAGAAGTGCTGCCGGGGTGATTGACCATTAGGATCCAGTCCTGTTCCTTAGTTTGGTTTTTCCTACCAAGGATCCAGCTATGCTATAAAGTTATGTTAGTGGCAGATATGGATAGAGTATGGATAGAGAAAGTAGCAGCTCGCTTTCTTTCGAAGACGGGGTTGAGAAGAAGGTAAGGCAGCTTCTTCGATCCAAATCTTATGAACAGATTCATTCATTTCAAATTAAGAATCATACGCAACCTCAAAGAAAGATAGCCCTCCTCTTTACGAGCTTAGTAACGGTAAGTCCGTTCCGTTAATGGATGGGCACGAGCGAGGGGCGGTGATTGGAATAGTGACTCATTGGCTATCAGATAAGTGAAGCCACCCAAAGCTATTCTATTATCATAAATAGAGGTAAGAGCTCCTCAGTTTCGTATATAGCCCCCTCCGATCCATGGTGGATTGTCTTGCTTTTCATCAAATAAGACAGACCTAGCAGCTTACTTAAAGAAATGAAATTCTCGCGGGCAAAGCTTTTTCTATTTATATAGGCAGCTCCATTCCTTGAAAGCCAGTCAATACTAGAGTAGAGCTCAGAAATCCTTCCTGGGCAGCCTGGTTCCAGCTCCCTTCATTCCTCTGTGAGAATAGTTCACGTATAATACTTTAGAGCGAGTAACTAGTCTTTCTATTCGCCTTTCTATTCTAGTAATTCTACGTTCCTCATTCTATATACGATACGTTCCTCATTCTAAAGCTAAAGTAGTGACTCTAACTAGAATATAAAGACTTCACCTTCAACCCAAGCCAAGCTATGAAATAGGGATCATGGAAATCGGGCACACCCGAGTAAATCTAGACTAGATGATCTTGCGAGGCGATGCCAGACCCAGAGTATAATGTCTCCGGGACTAGACTGGCTAGAAGGCAGTGCTTATTAATATCGGAGCTGATCAGTCGTGAGAAAATAAAATCCTTTGAATGGATCAGTGAGTGTAGGAAAGCCGGTTCCGCAGGATCACTTATGTTATGTGATTTCGTGGGAGATGCTTCTGAATCAAAAGATGCTGTAAAAGCTCAGAAACGAGGCTTCTCAAATTCTTTTTGGCATGCCCCCTCTACTTCTACCTGTACCGATTCATGGAGTTGACACTAATCCATTCTTTCTATATTTCTTTCATTCTCTTTGATTGGTCAACAAAGAACTTTGACTCGGGCTCTTCCCCTCCCTCTTGGAGGAATATAGCCATCCATCAAGCCTACCCCAACATAAACAGGAATCACCTGATAAGCTGAGTGATAAAGCTATCAATCTATCCTTTGACTGGCACTTTAGCAGAAAATCATGAAATAAACCTGGGCCCACTAAAAGTCCTTATTTAGGGAATCTTACTTACTTAAGAAAATAATCAACTGCCACCACCACATCATTAAGGCCTGCGCCTTCAAGCCCAGTGGAATTCTCGTTCGGATGCTATTCTCGCTCAAAGATCTCAAAATGTCGTATCGAAAGGAGAGCGTCAATTCTCTTATTTCAGCATCAATCTGAAAGAGTCTTAGTCCCATAAGGCCGAAACTTGGAATTGACTTGATAGATCTTCTGCTTGTCTCTCGAGAAACTTTGTATTGGTCTCCACCTCAGCCCAGTCTAACTCTGCTGATAGACTGTGTTTATATTCTTCTACGAGTAGCCAGCAATGGAAACGTATGAGCGTTAGTTGGCAATGGAAATGGGTGCAATAAATCAGGTATCTAATCTGGCTAGAGAAAGGCTAACTTCAAAACTCAGGGCTTCTCATTGATAGCCATAGTAAGAGGTTTGTCCTGTTGGTGGTTGATTCAAAACTACTTCCTCTTGCACAACTATAATGGGAACTACTATGGAGAGGAGAAAATACTCGAGGAGAGGAATATCAACTACGTAAGAAGCTTCCTCAATAAGAGTGGCTGTGCCAAGAGACCCTTGTTGGAATTGATCTACTGCCAAAGTGGAGTGGGAATATATAAGAAAGTCGAATGGATCTGTGGAACTCCCCCGAATAAAGGAATCAAAGAGTGACTCGCCAGACTGGCGATCAAAACAGAAATTCTCCTCCGGTCATCCACTTTCCATCGAGGGAGAGTCGACTAGCTTAAAGAAAGGTGCCGGAAGAAAGAAAAAGATCCTAGTCTCCATTTCAGAGAGTATAAGCACAGGAAGAAGGTATCAGGAATGCTGGTTCGGCGGAATAGGGTGATTGGTAAGGCTTCATCCCTAAAGTTATTCAACACGTGGCTACTAAGATAATTGGATTCCTTTTTCTAAAGTTATGCTCGTAAAGCTGCAAAACTAGTAAACTTATCGACCTGTCATCCGTTCTTACCCGAGCTGAGTCTTGACTTCACTATCTGTGACTTAGCCCCACATTCTTGTGCCAAAGAAAGACAGAAGGAAAGAAACCTAGACTTGGAATCCCGGCGCCTTGACTTTATATGACAATTCTAGATGAACTGGGCTAGCTAACCAGACAAGAAGGAGGTCCCGGGCCTGGACCGGCACGATTCTAGTAATTATACGTTCCTCATTGGATCTCGTGGAGTGTACTCTTCCCTTTGTTTAAGAAGAAGTTGGTTTAAAGAGTAAGAAACACTTATAGACCATAAATACTCTTTCTCACATAAAGATCCAACTTTTCGGAGCGTAGCTTAAGGCCACACCTGTAGAGCCATGGCCCTCAATAATTCTATACGCAAACTTATCCTTGCGGAATGAGCCATTCTGGGCATCAACGAAAGAATCCATAATCATTGACGAAGAAGACAGCTGTTCAAGCAGTAACTGAGGTGTTGCATTGAAATAAAGTAGCATTGCGAGATACGAAGAAAGAAGCCGGAAGTCTATATGGAATACGCTCTTTAAGGTCGATTAAGGCTTGTGTGAATGTTGAACATCTGCTACCAATCAATCCCATTCCCATTCCCATTCGTATATGGTATATGACGCCTTCTTAATTGAAAGCATCTCCCGTCGAAACCGCTGAAGAATAGATAAGATAGGCCCGCTAGATTGGCACCCCCGTGGAGTAGGCTAGAGGCTCATCCGCGAACGTGGAATCAAGAGGGTTTTTTATGGATGTGACAAATATATCTCAAGCTGAGGCCGCTAAGGAAGTGCCAGCACAATCATGAACTGCGCCCGTCAGAGCTTCTTCTAGCAACCCAAGAACTCCGGCACGTCTGAGAACCCGTGTATTCCGCCGTGTATTCCGTGTTTTCTTCCTGCTTTCTGCTTTCTTGAGGAGAAAAGGGGCTCGTAGAATTAGATTCAAATAGAATATGAGTGAATATCTTTCGCTGCGCACCAGTTTACGAGCAAGCATCCTTGGAAAGGGAATTCGAAGAAATCGTATCTTTCATAAGCATCGTTGGTCCGATCTGCTCAAAAATAGAAATGAAATGGTGAACTTGCCTTAGAGAAAGAGGAATTCTTACTTCCAATCGGAATCGTTTTTAGGCAATACAGGGAACCGTCCCAAAGGGGCTAAAGTATGTGTGGGTCTCTCTCGTCGAGTAGACCTTTTCTCGCTCTCTTTTTCTTGCAAGAGTTGTACCAGCTTTGAGTGAGGGGTTGGATCAAATCAAGAAGCTCAGCATTGAGGGATCAAGTCTTGCTTGAATCGATTTTCTTTGACTGCCTGAGTGCATATCCTCACTCTGTCTCCAGCTTTTCCGAAGGATTGCTTATCCCATGCTTTGAGCGCTAGTTTGGTCTAAAACAGTTTCTTCTTTTTTCAGAAACATTGGATTTCCTGTGACCGGGAGCTTTCTTCACTACGGGGTGGGTTTCCACATGCTCAATTCATGGCTTTGGTCCAGAGCTGGCAGCCGGAATAAGACGAGGATTGGGGCATGATCACTGCAGCCCCGCGTAAGATATTCAGCACAGGAAAGGAAGCTTCATGCTTTTGGATCCACTCAGGATTCACTAAGGCTCGCTCTAGTCTGCCGACGATGCGTCTGGCCCCACCGGATGGATTGCTCCAATAGAGTAAGTGCCCCGAGGAACGAGATCGGTCAGGTTCGCATTCTATTCTGCAGACAGTCAAGAAATCCATGTTTCTGGCACCTTCTACCGGAGAAATAAGAGATTCTTGAATCGAAATCAATGAATCGGATTTTACCTTTGGGATGGGAAGTAGATTGCTGGAGCAAAAACTTCTAGAGTGAAATGAACAACTAACACCTAGGTTCTTTTACCTTACCTCCTAGGCTGCGCTGCGAAAAGCTTAGAGAATCAAGAATCATCCTCTGAGACTAGTTCTGTACACGCGCTAAAGTGGCGCTTGCTTCAAACTGGGTTGCCAGAGCTGGCACTTATCGATATAGAAACAAGAGCAGGGTGATACAAACACAATCAACTTCCGCATTCGAGGGCAGAGGTATCGGCACTTGTGGAGTAAACCTGACTCCGTTCGTGTTAGGACATCCATCCTTCCACTCACAGCTATCAATCCGGTATTGGAAGCTCAAATCCTCTTCTCTTCCACTCCACATGTCGAGATTGCATTGCAGTAATAAGTTTGTCTATGAAGAGCTAATCTAATTGTATTAGTTTCTATAATGGATTTCTTATGTGGAATACTAATGGATAGGGCCTCGTTGCTAAGTGCTACAAGATCTAGTGCACTGGAACTCGTGGTTATGGACCCGAATCCTTTAGTATGGAACATTGTCTTTTCCAAGTAAAAACCCCTAGTATATGAAAGAATGAAAAGGTGCTTTCGTTCTTGTGGAATAAGAAGCCCTCGTACCTTAATGAAAGGAAAATAGGAATTTTTCGTTAGGTATTTGACCAAATAGGATTGTCCAGTTCCTATAGAACCTATCACTAAAATACCCGATAGGGCTAAGCGGAACGAAAAGGGTTTTCCATGAGATGGTAAATGAAAACGATTAGCCCCACACGAGGTTTGGGAATAAGTGATTGTCTGATAATGAGCAAGGAATATACGTCTTTCTGCTAAAGAGAATCTATTAAACTCATAATTCATTAGATCCTTGTTAGCAATGTCAACTAGGTATCATAAGTAAATGGATCTCGGTTGTTCAATCCTTTGATAACCAAGGTCATTCTTTGCTAAAGAGAAATGATCACTATGGGTCAGACTCAATAGAATTGGATCCATTCCAAATAGCGAGAATTAGGATTCTTGATCCCTCTCAATCTCTCTTTCAATTCGAGGATCCTCATCTCCGAATATTTTCGATTTCATTTTTCTATGATATGTCTTTCTATATGAAAATTGGTTATTTACGATGTACGATGATCCGCATCCATGGCTGAATGGTGAAAGCGCCCAACTCATAATTGGTAAATTTGCGGGTTCAATTCCTGCTGGATGCACGCGAACGGGAACCTTTGTCGTACCCCGATTTGTTGGGGTTGGCACGTACCGACCGACGGGGCCACAGAAGATGAAGGAGAGTGCCGAGAAGATTCAACTTATTCTAGATTAAAAGCTGCTGGTACGCCGACCACGATATTTGGAGTTTGCAGTAGGTGATCATGCTTGACTTCGGCTTGAACCTACAAAGGGTGTGATGCGTTTTTAAGTGAAGGATTAGGTATAGCTGACCGATACATCGGACCTTTCTTGGCCCATATACCCCTAGCCCTTACTCCCTTGTTTCGGTGGTTGGTCTCTACCTTTTTCTGTCTCTTGGCTAGTTTGTCTTCCTCTTCTTTATATTCGAATAAGTGGGCCAATCTGGCGGATTGCTAGCCTAAAGCTAACAAAGAATTCCCGCCCCCTTGTAAATCCAATCCCGGAACTACAGCTGAAAAGGATCGTGCAGTGGATGTGTCGGGTTCGAAACTTGCTCCCCCACGTCCTGAGGACAGAAATTCTCGCTTAGCGCCCTGGGGAAGACTTCTAGACTGCTGTGGGAGCTCGAAGGAAGCAGAAGCAAAACCTGCTTTCTTTCCAACCTCCATGGGTTCCTCCCTGTATGACATAGTCCATTGGATTGGGGCAATGGTACGCACCTATGTTTGGTGTCCCCTCTCTCACTTCCTCGTCAGATCCTGGTCCCAAAGGGCAATACATTGAGTCGGAAAGACGGGCTTTCGTAAATTCCATTCTGTAGCCGAACTAGCCCCTGGATCAGCTCTCATAGTGGGGGAATCAGAGTCAAGTTAGGCGCAAAAGAGGGGGTTGACATCATTCGTCGTGATTGGATCAATCAGACTCCCCCACAGGAAATGCCAAGGGGCGCCCTTTCTCATTATCATCTACCGCCCATTTCTTCATCATCTGCTGCTGCCTTAAGTGCGTAAAGTAGGCTCAGCTTCTTTGGTTTCTAAATATCTTGTGGTAGCCGAAGGGTCCGCTTGTTAGATTGAATTGAATCTTATATAACCTACGTAGCTAAAGAGAAAATAATAATAGTCTAAGTGGACCTCTCAAAGGTATAAATAAGTAGACATTAGTCTTACAGGTTCGGTCTTTTTCTTTTTTTGTTATGATGCCCACATTTCATACTTCTCAATTCTTATTTATTCAAGGGTTCGTATGTACTGAGTGACTCTAGGTCTATTCAGATGCAGCTTCAAGAGAGCTTTATTCGGCCTTTGTATGACCTTCCTGTCTATCTCCCTTCGGTCAGGTAGTTCTGCTTCCGATGCCGGAGGAGGATAGAAGGGTAGTTTCTGAGTTCGAGATGTCTGAGCTTGGAGGTTCCGCTTCTCTAATGTGATAATAAAGCAACAAAGCGCTCATCCCTTGCTTGTTGACCCGAGGGATCCGATCCCTTCGTGACGGCCTCTAGATTGAACTAGGGCTTTGCTTCGCTCGCCTACAGATGATAGTCTTCACAGCCGACAAGCCCATTCCCATTCATTCCTTCACAGCTGAGTTTGTCTTGTGCAGGAGATGGAATGTTCACAAAGCACGTGCATCCGAAGACTCTGAGGTTTGATTTGATTTGAATAGTAGAAGCTTGTTTCATAGGATAGGATTCGATTTGCTTGCCGGGAAAGGTTTGGGTTGGGAAGCTTAGCAGAGGGAGAGGTATCATACATAGAAGTCTTGAAGAGCATGGGGCCCCCAAGGTGAATGTGAATGGTGACGGGCAAGCCTGCCGCTGGTTAAGAAGTGGGAAACTATCCGGAAAGTAGGTATGCACTCACACAGAAAGAAAGAGTGCCGTAGGAAATTGGAGCGGGGATTCTCTAGTATCAACTAGACCTTTTTCCGTAGTGCCGTTGGCCAGTGTACCATTGACCACGGGCGAAGCGCCAGGTTATGGGGAAGTCAGAGTCGAAAAAGCATAGGCATTTCCCATTTCCATAAGGTCAGATCTCTATCCAGTGCCTGCCGTGCCGGGATTGTCTAGAAAGGATTAGTAGTGATTTGACAGTTATACGAGCATGAAAACGAAAAGTATGACTCAATGATATATATGTGAGGTTTTCTTTAATAGAATGTAAGGCAGCAGAGTCGACGGTGTCACATTCTATATCTGTATTGATCGTCCGATCGCAGCAGACGAAGCATCAGTGCTGGTCACAAAGAAGTCAGCTCTGTTGAAAGCATAAGCGCCCAAGGAATAGGTTGGGTTGTTTTCAAGTTGCCAGAGATAGATTTCTTAAATCAGTTCAAGTGGCTAAGAGGAAGCTCTTTTATGAATTGGGACATCGGCAGGTATATAATACGTGTGGGAAGTCGCACTTACACTTAAATAGGAGCTTGAAAAGAGATCTATTCTATCTGAGAGTTGAGGCTTATTCTTAAGTAAGTAGTATCCTCTTAGAACAGGCGGGTCTTTAGTCGCGAAGAGGTCAGGTCGAACAGTGGAAAGTATTGGATTTCCATATCAATAATATCTCCCAAAAGAAGGAAGTTGTTCGCCAGAGGAATCAGAGTCTGCGGGGGTTCTTCATCAGGAGGAAAGTAGAAAGTCGTCTGGCATATGACTGTTACGAACTAAAAAGTAGAGATGAGTCACCGACTCGTGGGACGATGAACCAAGTAGTGTCGCCAATTGGCGATCTGTTTTCTAGAGAGTATTCTGTCCTGTGTTGGCTATCTTCTGGCACTGTCTTTGGTCAGGGATTTGCCAGGCCGGAAAAAGAAGAAGGCGTTGTTCCGTACATTCTCTTTATTCGTTGTCCATGCTGCGTTCTATTATTTAATACTCAAGTCTGCCTCCGGGAAGAAAGAAGTAATGGCTCTCTAAACTCTGTTTATAGATTTATGGATCGGTCAGCATAGCTTTTGGCCTAGAATTTCAGAGATGCGAGTGCTTTAGCGCTAGTTCAATGAGTTTAAAGTTACGAACAAAGAAAGAAGACATATTGCCAACTAAGATGAGTTTATTTTTTGCTATTTTAGCTAAGCTAGCGTCATATTACTGAATTCATAAGGTAGGTTGTCCTGCTTATTCTTGCATATCCCTACCTAGGCAAGGGAAGGAAGAGTGGGTTAGCGGGCTTTCTTCACATGTTTATTTTTTTTCCTAAAAGGAAGAAACTATGAAAAAATAAGATTTCTCGTCCAATCGGACAGGGCTCGCGAACCTAGTCTAGTATAGTGGGATGAACTCCGCGCCTGCCTGAAAGCATGAGTGCCGAGCCTGCCGGGGCATTATCCATTTTCAGTTTCCCATCCTGTCCTTCTTCTTAGCCAACTGAAGAATCGGTTGAAGTCCATTGATTGTGCAAAACGAAACACACTTTCTTCTTTTCCTCGTACCGTCCATAGAGGGCAAGAGTGATGCCTAAAATCACGGGGAAATGCAGTTTTCGAAATCCATATTGTGGTTTCCAGAGGTCAAATCTGCTTACGTGATTCATGTGAGAACCAAGGCCAGCTCAACCAAAGCGTGCCATAGACTTCAGTGCTTCTTCAGTGCTTTAAGAGAATCAAAAGTACGATTGTATTTGTGGTCATTGGACGGAATAGGCCCGTCACCTTTCGAATCGAACACAGGAATCATCTGAAACAGGCTCATGAACCCGAAGCGGAATCTATCATTCCTACTCTTTTTCGGCCATAAATCGTTAGAAAAGACGATTTCGATTAGTGAATGGGCGCGCTCCTGCTGATCCTGCACTTGATTGACCTTGCTTCTGGACTTGATGGAAGGAGAGAAGTCAACCTTTCCTGTACCCACGGATGATATCCTGAATGCAAATCTATGGATGTATGAAACCACGAGAGGGAACTGTCTACTAGACCCGCACCAAAACAGAGCTAGCCTTGGGAATGGATGAGATGAGTTCTAGTCCGTATTTTAGGAAGGCCAGTGCTTGAAATGATGTTTTCTAGCTGGAAAGCAGTTGCGCTAACGCTTTCCTCTTACTCACTATCGCGAGTCTAGCACATCCTAAGTTTTCTTGCTTGGTTCAGATGCGCATCCAATTAGGGAAGAACCCCGCCCCGAAATGAGTTTGTTTCTATGGCAGAAATGAGCTTCCTTTCTGGAGTGAAGTGGAAGCATGAGTGCTTACACGAACGGAGGAAAGCGAATTACTTACTTGCTTGGGGCTCGGTGGAAAGCTATTCCACTGGCCGGATAAATAGTGGCTATCCCGGCACCTTGACTTGAATTGAGTTGACTGCTTCTTAGCATTGACCTCTTAGCCGAGTTCTGTCACAATCGCCGGCTAGGCTGCTTACTCGAAAGGGACTGACAACTCTTTGAGGCCGGTGTGAATCTACCCATTTCTTATCCATTGGCCAGGTCCCTGTTCTGTCTTTCGTATTCTACTCGCATTGAGTGAACTGACACATTGATTGGTATTGGTACCAGATGTGAATGAATGAGATCATTTCTGTTTGTCGGGATGGGAGCTGATATCGGTCCTTTGGACCTTGATAGGTGGAAGGGGAGTTCATGAAGTCGGAAGTTTGATACAGCCTAAGATTGGATCTCTTGATATCTGACCTTGTTTCCAATTCGGCTGCCAGCAGATCAGAAAAAGTGTGTCCAGCATTCAAGTAGGCAACCCTATTATTCCAAGCGTGGGCCGGGGCAATCATTCCTTGCTGCTAGAGACTAGAGAACAGACAAGAGATTTGAACCGAGGCTGCAATCAATCAACGGCTTTCCTCCCTTCTTCGTGTAGTGTAGATTGGCAGTACGGGAGACTGTTCTTCTTTTGTTATTGGAGTCGAGGTACCGAAAAGGAAATCGGCCTTCATTCGTTTTTCTTCGTCGTAGTCGTCCTCGGCTAAGGTATCATCAGATATAGAAGAAGCAGAGAGTGGGGTAATAGCAAAAAAGGAATATAACTCGTCCGAGGAAGTGGGCTGTGGCAAGGTCTCTTTCGTAGAGAGGGTAAGTTCTTGCACCAGCATAAGCTTTTCTTGCACCTTCTTTAGCATAGGGTTGGGTTGGAGGTGAAGTTATGGCTCAGCTTTCTTGATCTGCTTTCTTGAGTGACAGTAGTTGTTTCTTTTCGAATAGGAAGAAAGGCCGTCACTCGGATTCGGATAAAGGAGAAGGACCACGATCAGAAAGAAAAGGGGAATGCCGAACTGGATACTCTGCTTAAAGGAATAAGCCTCCCTTGGATAGATCGAAGAAAGAAGCACTGTGCGTTACCAGGTGTAGTGGAGAAAGCAAGGGCAAAGGTTTCATCAGAAAGAGATGCTCGAGCGATACCAGGATCACGATACGATTAATCTGATGGCGCAGCACGAACAGGAAATAGATAACCGCAAGGAAAGGGAACAGTTTAGTCCCTCCGATCCGTCAATCAACGATAGGGTTACCCAGAATTCTAATTAATAGGAAGGTTGGACTACCTCGAATGGCAACATGCTCGCTGATTCCTACCACTCCTATCTACATAACTGCTCCAGAGAAGGGAAGGCAGATGTCGAACCAGCGATTGAGTGTACTAGTTCATTTAATGATTGCAAAGCGGAGGCTAAGGACATAACGAACAGTGCGCAAAGAAGAAAGCATGGGCATGGATACGAGACCAGAAGGAAAGAACGATCACCGTAATGCGATTAACCAGAGTAGCCGCCAGGGTGCAGTGCACCCTACGCTTTGAATTCTTCTTGGCAGCTCCTTTCTTGTTCGTTCCTTGCTCCCAGCAAAAGAAGCAGCTTCTTAAGTGGATTTATCCGGGACTGATACTCTTTTCCGAACTAATAACCAATGATTTCCATTTTGACCAATGGATACAGCTCATGGTAAGACAACATATGGCTTCTTCCTTGAGGGAATGTTCTAGCCGCCTCCTTCCGCCGTGCTTCCTCCGATCAAACAGCTACCTAGGCTTCCTCGCATACTCGGCTTTATCTAGTTTAGGATTGACTATTCTCTGGTGGATTATCTGGTGTCATAGTAGGAATCACCCCTTTCTTCTCAGATGGTCCAGTATATTGGTCAAGGCAGCTTGCTCCAATCATGCTTTGTTTATTGAATGAAGAGTTCACTCGTAGAAATGTCCGTTCTTTCCTTTGAGCATATCCGTTTGATTGCTCGTAGCGCTAACTAGCATAGCATCCGTTTTCTTGCTTGGTTTCTTTAGTATCACAAGCCACGGATTGAGCAACTAGCGCGGTCGGGTAGCAGCTTTCCTCTTTTCCAACCTCTTACCAACTCGGGATGGCCTCCTCTCGGTCAAGGATCCGACCTTCCCCTCGCTCCGGGGTTCTATACTTTCGATGCTTCTCTCGATAGCTATCCCCTGTTTAGTTTCTCGGCTTCCTATCTCTTAGGAAAGACTAGCTGGATCAGGTTAAGGGAAGGGTCAAGTAAAGAAATACAACTGTTATCCACGAACAACCTTTTCTCATATGAATACCGTGCGCCAGTAAGTAGTCCATCAAAGCTAACCCGGGTTAACTACTCTCTAGGAAGCTTCCCCGTCCTAATCTAAGGAATGAATGAGGGAAAGTCTTGTCTCTTCTTTTCCGACACCCACTTCTGGATTGCCAATTCTCAGATTTCTCGGTTCCTTCTTTGGCTCGCCTTGACGGATTACTTCGATTACTACCGGACTTCCAGATTAGCTGCTTTTTACGCTTCACGCCTTTCCCTGCTGGGGTGGTGTCTTTCGTAGTCAGAAGCCTTGTTTGGCCATCAGGCATTATGTAGTTGGCACGGGATGCGTACTCCTCTCCTCCTAAGAAGCAAGGGATTTTTCGCAAACTAGCGCGTTGTCGACGATGAAAAGAATGCGAACCGAAGACCCCTTCCTCTCGAAGTGCGGTGCGTGCCATCGTAAGTGTGACCCTCCATCTCATATTTATTCATTCAGCAGAAACATAAATCTACTCGAGGAATCACTCCTTTCTTCTTCATTATATATAATCTAAGGTGATAAAGAGTAGGATTTGGAAATTCCTGATCCCGCCAAAGCAAAGTCCGTCCCTCCTTCCTGACGAATGCTTATTTGCCATCTAATTTCCCAGAAGAGCAGAAGTATATCTGGGGATCGTCCACATTGAGGACTTGCCATTTGCATCTTTCATCTCAATGAAATAGTATTTTATCACGTTGAGGATTTCCCCGGTAGTTGTTTTGGTCTAATCTTGATTACTAATCATCTGGCTTAGCTCGACCTACCAATTTAACTTATCCTAGGGACTCGTTCGTTCACCGTGGACTATACTCTACTAAACTCAGAGTCGAGGTCTCTTCTTCTGGAATTGATCCTTTTCTGAGTTCGCTTATCAACTTATCTTTCCTATCGTCGTACTGGTTAAGGGTAGAAATCCAAGGATAAAGGAGAGGAAAAAGCGTTCATTCTGCCCAATGCCTTGAACCCGTTCGGTCTCCCTTAATTGTGATTGAAATGACGATGGCAACAGGTTTCGCTTCTGCAGCGGGCATATTATAAGCATCAGCCATAAAATCTAGAGATCGCAATGCGTTACCCACTTTTGGATCCGTAAAACGGAGAACATCAGTCCATAGAGGGACTTTCCTGAATTAGTGATACGAAAAAGTAAACGAATAAATGTGGGAAAAGTTGGGGACAGAAAAAGTTCCGTAATCGTCCTATTTTTTCGTCCTTGTGGAAGTCGTAACGACTTGATTTTTAGATAGAGGATATTGGAAAGAAGTGCGTAGGTAGGCCTCAACGTGTTCATTGAGTAGCTTGAGGAAGTTTGCCATTGTGAGACGGTTAAGGCCACCCCTAAACTCCTGGACCAGTCTACCAGTGCTAATACTTTTCCCCCACATCTTTAAAGGAATCCTAACTTTGATGCCCCCACTATCTGTAAAAGAGACAAGCAACCCCAAGAAAAATGAGAAGTTTCTCAGAGGTAATCTCCTCCCAGCAGGTCTAACTTATCGCAATAATTTTTGAGTCGCATTAAAGAAATTTGGAATTCGTGGAATGCCTAACAAGATGGTGATCCACAGTAAGAAGATAGTATGTAACTAGAGGGCGAGAGTTGTAAGCCAATAGGGGGAAGTAGAATGCTCAGGTGGGAGGAATCCAAGCCTAAGCACCGGATAACTCGTACAGAAGGATAGAGGAAGAGAACCGGGTGGCTTGACACCTGGTGATGTTAGAAAGAAGACAAGTGCTTATGCTTATAAGGAACCCCAAGGTTAGCTTATAGCTCTTGAGTCTTATCTTATCCCTCCTTCATCCCTATTGCTTCATGCTATGCTTGTACGACTTCTTACTGATTCCTATCTTCTCGGCGTTGGCTTGTACTTCTGCTTATAGGGTACCTGCGTTCTTCATCAATACTGAAAGCGGATGGACTGTTGGCCAAGCTAAGGCAAAGCCGAATCTCAACTAAATCTGACTTATTTTCACAGAGGAAGAAGCTTCTTTTTAGCCTAGTGCTTAGAACGAAAGCCATTGCAAAGAAGCGAAGGGCGCTAAGCGGGGATGGTCAAAAAGTAGAAACTTATACTTTCTGGTAAACAACTGGTTAGAAAACCGTATCCCTGCCCCATTAAGCGTGCTTGGGAAAGACTCCAGCTTTATGAAAGAGGTAGGCCCCCGTAACCAATTTGAAAGGGACACTGGCCTACTAGGAATTTGCAAATAGAAAGCCAGGACATGAAAGTCAGACAGATAGGAAAGGGGATACCTAACCCCCCACCCAGGAAAAAAACTATGTGTGGTCATACTCTCTGCCACAACTTTACTTTACTTTTGCCCCTTTCCGCCCTATGGTTCTTGCTATTTGTGGGTCCTTTCCAAAGGGTTTCAAGTGAGATAACTAGTAGTGTAGTGCAAATAGTGGGCTCGTAGCAGGCTGTCTTAGGGAGTTTGACAAGATCCCAAGTTTGATTCTTTTCAAGTGCTCTTAGCTCCTCCAACATGGCCTCTTGCGGCTCCTACGAGCTTACTATCAAACAAACTTATATCCTGCTTTTCATCTGTAGGTTTTCCCCCATTCATAGGTCATCTACTTCGGCTTTTCCTTCTTCATCTTGTTGTTGAAGAATATCGTCTCCATCCATTTAGGGAATTCATACATCTGGACTCGTTGCCCATTCATTTCACTTCTGCTCGCAGCACTTCCGTACGGGCCAGCAGTGCCTAAGTCAAAGCCTTTGATTCTTCTCCCTTAGCTTAGTGAAAGTGGGGCAAGATTAGACCTATGATGAGACTACCTATTAGTGTGTTGCTTTGGTGGTTGACAAGAGGATCACCTATTTTATCATTCGTTGAGGAGAAGAAAACTGCGAAGGAAGTGATAGATCATGGCACCGGGGATGATGCGATTCAAATATTAGGGAGGCCACATCCAGTACCACACATTTTCTTCCGTGGATAAGAAAGCCTATTATATTATATTAAGTAAGGGCCTATGGCTTGGGCTACTGTGACATCTGTTTAGTCATAACTGCTTTTATAATTAATAAAGGCACTGCGGCATCTGTAATGGACTACCTTCCGCTACTGTTTAGTCTGTTCTCTTTAACTGTCCCTTTATTGTTTATAGGACTCGTATTGAAGTCTTGGAGTTTGATTTTACTTGATCTTTCTCACCCACTAGACTCTTTCAATATCATATAGAAAGGATGAATTAAATATCATTAATCAAGGCGCGTAGCGATTAAGGTGAATCAAATCCTCACTCTGTCCTTGTGTTCATGATAGCCCTAGGCAGCATAGTTGGTGTCCTGTAGGAATGGTTGTAGAAGGTAGGCAGTCCCAATCCTAGCCCATTGCTTTTACTTAGTCCATACACTCCATGGCTTACATGACATATCGGACATACTACAGCATGAGGCATACTTGGCATACTGGACAGACTGCATAGGCTTAAGTAGTAGACTCATGGCTTACATACTGGACAGACTGACTCCTGTAATGCTTATTGCCAATCTAGCTAATGGGCTGACTTCATTGGCTTGCTCTCCTCACCTATGGATTCGTATTGAAGTCTTGGATGATGTAGTTTATCAATCTTAGAGCATGGTTCGTACCATACCTGTAGTGCCGTTCCTTGTGGTTCTTCTCCTGTGGTTGCTTTAACGAGCTGGAAGCGCCCTTCGACCGGCCCAGCGTTGCCGAAGAGGATTCGAAGACAAATGGCAATGAAAGGTTGTGGGAAGAGCTTATTTGAATGAAAAGAGCAGAAAGAAGCAAGTCGGGGTGAAGAAGACGTACGGTGAGACAAATACTGACTTGTAATCGCTGAGTCTACTGACTTGTATTCGCGGAGTCTATAGTATGCTCTTTTCTCTCTTTCTTGCAACTTCGTTCTTTTCTTTTTTGCATCCTTTTCTCAATGTCTTATTTGATCTCTTCCACCTTGCCTATGCCTATCGGGTATCCTGCCCCGGTGTATGTACCATAATGGATTTTAGCATAAGAACAGTGCTCTTCCTCGTTGGCTCGGTCCCCCCTCTCTCGTTGTCAGTTTGTCCACTAATTCTTCTTACCAAGGCACAAATCTGCTGCATCTATTTCAAGAGTTGCACCTCACTCGTCACCACGCCATATTGGCTTTTCTCTTTCCACTGCCTCAGCCACCACTCCTTAGCTGCATAATCCTTGACGAGATCGTAATGTTTAATTAGTTCCAGCCACGCTGTGTCAGATTTCATTCCTGATGCATTTTTCTTTTATTGTCTGGTGATTATCTTTGAAAAGTCGGCACCCTAATGTAAACAGATCTTCAGTGCGAATATTAGAGCAGACAACTCCAAATCGTGCGTAGGATAGTTATGCTAGTGGGCAACTGGCCTTTCCCATAGGCTATGACACAGCATAAGAAGAAAGCTTCGCTCAGCCTAAGTCAATAGGGTATGATCCGTCTCTGGCACGGGCATGGCTAGAATGGGCACGAACTGGTCATTGTCATAGGGATGCTAGCCATGGTGTAGTAGCATGATTATAATAGGGTTGAGGTCAAACTTTCTATTTGAATAGGGACCAGTTAATATATACATTTTGAAACTAGAAGGTGTTTCCTTAGCTTCAAAGTCTGGGTCGAATAAAGAGAAACTCCACTGGTAATGTGAAAAGAGCCCTACCCGCCTTCATAGAAGATAAGACGGAACAAACTTCTTCTTTGAAACTAGGCTAAGGCTTGTATTCTTTAAAGTATTTGTTTTCATTCTTTATTGCATCTCCTTTCTTGCAGCTTTGGAAAGAGTTATCCAGCAAAATTAGATTCAAGTCCCTTGCCCTGGTACTTTCCTTATGATAGATGGTAGTTCGGTCGTTTATTCGCCCTCTCCCTAGTTTCAGTGAAGAATTGCTTGCTCTACCTACTACAAGAAGAACCTATCGTAGCATACTATGGAAAATGGAAGGGTGTGCGGTGCGGACTTAATGACAAAGATTAAGGCCAGTACCTGTGTGTACTTGTGGTATAGTAAGTGGTAAAAGGCAGGCTACTAAAGCGTCCGATGTGTGCACCTTTTTCACTGCTTCTACTAAGCCTTTTTGCATGGATTACGAACAAGACCCTCCTTCATCCCTATTGCTTCATGCTATGCTCTAAAAAAGCATTACCATTCATCCTCTCATTTTCCATAAGAGCAAAAGCAAGCTCAAAATCCAGAAACTGCGTTCGCAGCGGAAAGAAGACCCTTCCATTTTACTTTGAGGTGAAATGCAGAGAGTACACCAATTAATGTCTGCGAGTTAGGTTAGGCACCAAGAGCAATAAGAAAGCGTTGGAAATGTTGGCTAATGGATGCAAATCTCATCCTTTGTCTTTGAGTTTATCTCTACCGCTGACGTCCACAACACTGCCTGGATTGAGACTCATTATCTCCTCCTGCCCCTACTTCTATGAGAGAATCATCCCACTTTAAGCCATATATCCCCCACATTGCTAATTAGTTTCCTTGCCAAAGTTTTTATTTCGGTATGTTATTTGAATACCGAACTTCTGTTCAAGCTATTTTTTAATAACCTTCACTGCAACAGGATAGATCCCTTTCACTTGAGATTCTTATTAATTATAGCAATCAGCTATCCAACCTTTTCTTCCTTCTTTCCACATCAAATCCACAGCACGCATGCTCAGGTTGAAAAGTCTTAACTTAAGTTAGACCATCTTCGCCAACTTATGCATGGATCCAAAAACGATATTCCTGCTTGACACACTTTGCCTTTACCCAGGATCACTCTTCTTCGGAAAAGCATACTCCATCTACTTTTTAATAGCTCCACTAAATGCTATTGCGTGAGGGTACTGTGCACCTACTTACATCTTAGCCTTGTACTGCGCCGGGTGCTTTGCTCACTATGAAAGCTGGTAATAAGATTCGATATAAGGAATGACTCAGCTACGCTTCCTTCTTCCGCACCAGTAGCTTCTAAGTCCAAATAAGGTTATTTCCTGGTCAATCGATCACATGATGACTTCTTCAATAACTCTTTGACCCTAACTATGTATGCATCTGCTTTGCCAATAATGAGATTTCCAAGCATTCCAGGCTTTGACACCACCTTTTTCTAGGCCATGTCAGAGCTAAAAAGAAGTTGTTAATTGAGAAATAAAAGCAAAGAGATTTGAGCCATATGCATAAAGCTTAAACTTACTTATTGGCATACGAGCAGAAGCACAGGAAATGATGAGAGGCGCGCAGCGATTGATTACTAGCATATTCAATTAGACAGGTTTCTTTTCAATCAACACAAGCAGCAGGCGTAGCTTTTCATTCACTCGCTCTAAGCACGGGAATAGAATAAAGGTATGGGTCCCCCACCTTACCATCCGTTCTGTCAGACCAATTGCTAAAGAGTTTTATTCGATTTGAGACAATCAGGAGATGGGCCTTTCTCAAATTGAACAGCCGGCCGCTACTAAGCTATACTATAGGCTCTAAAGGTCTTACTTTAAGAGTACTCCTATTATGTATGGGTGGATCCGCTCTACGTAATGAAGCCAGCCTAATTGGATAGCAGCAGGACTTGCGAAGTACCCAGGCAGGATAGTAAGCTACTCATAAGGTTTTAGGGAATGGCGTTTGGACTCCAAGTCTATGCCTCCAACCATGTTACAAGTGCCCAAGTCTAAGTTCTTCCAAGAGTTCAGACAGGGGATAGGGTATTTACCGGTAAGCTCTTTCTCAATGCATATTTTAAAATCGATGGGGGTGGGTCGGATTTGAAAAGAAAGGACCCCTATTACGGAAGTAGCTCAGTCAGTCAGCTATCTTGAACGTTCTTTGCAAGCACTATTGAGCACTAAGCAACTCTTGCTGTCCCTAAAGGGCCCTTCTACCTTTTCAGAGATAGCTGGTACATGACATCCATTATATGCTATTTTGGAAGTGAGAGAATGCACAACATACTGACAGATAGGCCAAAGGCTCCCTTGGCTCCAAAAAGGAAGGACGGTGCCCTCTTTCTCGCTACATCGGTTTTCGTTTGGTTTATGCTTGCTTTCGTACTGTGTGTGATCTTTCCGACCTCTTCTCTTCCTTTCTTTTTGGCGAAGAGAAAAAACGGGACCATGAGCACAGGAGCCGCAGGCGAGGGTACATGGACCGCATACAGGGTAGTTCCCCGCACTTGAAGCATAGCCCACGAGCACGGCGATAAGTTCGTTTGGTAAACAAACGGCTCTGCCCTAGCTTCTACTTCCTAGTTTAGTTGATATCTAGGTTCCAGTGTAGTAAGTCTTCCAAATGTATAAACACTTTTCTGGTGTGGTTGAACCTATGATTATGATCGGTTGGGCGATCCGCCTATAGCCAGCCTTGGTCCAGGGCGAGCATTCACAAAGGTTTTTCTTCTAAAGGAAAGAGGGCTAAGAAGTTCCAGGTGAGCGATCTACTCATCTTCCTGCTAAAGGCAATCTCTATTACCGGAACGTTTTTTCTTATTCTTTACCCAGGCAGGCCTATCTCAGTTCCGTTAGTAGTTAAAGAATATAAGGTACCATGATGTATTATTAGTTGGAACCAAGCATTATAGAAAGTACTAGTTATTACAAGCCTAGGTAGAGTGCTTTTATCCAGCCAGGTGAAGCTCCACTCAACCATCCGCTGGGCTCTTCTTTACAGTACAGGCCATCAACAAGTAGAGGAAGGTCGATTGGATCATGTCCGAATCCCATTGCAGAAGAGTGAAAAGCAGATTTATGTATACATACCATATGACTGAACAACTCTTTTGACTGCAGACCCGTAGGAGGAAGGTGGAGTTAGTTAGATGAATTGCACCCGACATGGCTCGATGCGTCGCAGCACGCCATCCGTGGAAGAACACACATGAATAGAATAGGCCTCCATACTTGCCCAGCCCACAGCAAGCATCAGTGGTGGTCACAAAACCTGCACATTGTAATTCGATCATAATGTGAGTGCTTCCCCAGAGGCAGAAGCTGAGTCTACAAAAAGGTGGGAGCATAAAATGTAGGTGAGTCAATTGCGTGTGGCCTTCAAGTATTTCGTATTGTAACAATATTCAATCGGCATCCAAACAAAGGTGCATGTACGGTTCCTAAGGGATACAATTTTGTCCTAATCAACCAAACAAGCAACGGATTGAGCAACTAGCGCTAGGCGCATCCGTTTTCTTGCTTCATCGAGAAAGATTAAATAAGTTGATAGCGCGATCTCGTACTAACACATACTCTCTAAATATTGAAGAACTTGCATGCGGCCACAACCGCGGTATGAGTTCTGATCTCAGACTTTGTTTGGGGGCTGCTTGCCCCTTCGCGTCGACAAGGAAACTGTGGACGACAATGGGTTTAGAATTAGAATAGAACGAGGACCCACACCACAAATAGAGGAAAGGGCAGAAAGGGGCAAAAGTAAAGTCTAAGCGACATATGGCACGAAAAGGAAATCCAATTTCGGTAAGACTTGATCTGAATCGTAGTTCAGATCCAAGTCGGTTCAGTGAGGGCGACCGCGAAAGTCACCGAATGGGTTCGGTCCGTCTTTTCCTGATCTTTGTTTGTCCCCCCAAAGGCGTGAGAGGACGTTGCAGATGTCCGGGACGGACACGACTTCTTCTAACGCTAGAAGACCACAGGAAGAAACCCGGGACCAGAGCATGTCGTGAAAGACGCACACGGGGCGGGCGTGCTTCGACCGTGTCTCCGGGGCACAGTTGAATGTAGATATCATGAACGCGAGGATAAGGATACCAGGCCGAGAAACCCGGGCAAGTACTCTACTCCCCTAATGTGCCGATCGCTAGCGCATCCAGGGCCCCGGCGCCCAGCTCCGCTGGAGAGGCCGTCACTGATCTTAAAAGTGCGTCTGCGGTTCGGATAGACTGATTCTGCGAACGCAGGAATCAATAAAAAAACAAGTGCTAAGTTTCATTTCAGATCAGTGAATAAACCGAAAAAAGAGACCTTTTTCGCTCGGCGCCGCACTATGCTCCGCTTCAACAAATGAGAGTTTTCGGTGGAACCGGTGAACCACGCGAGCTGGTTAGATGCGTGGGGCAGAGGGCTCGTAGTACCTGATAGCGCAGCTATGCAGTGGAAGGGAAGGAGCCTAAATCGACCCCCTTCTTTCTTTCTTTTTTATTCAAAGACATAAAAGCACAGTACAAAGAGATTGGACTCTCGGATGAGACCTTGCAGCTACCGTTCCGACGCGCCCCTGACCCTATCTTGATTCAAAAAAACCGAAAACCCTCTCTAAGGTGGAGCCTAGTTGAAGCTGTCATTCAAAGAAAAAATGGGAATCAAAATCCACTTTTAGGGATATAGATGAAGTCTCGCTCAGTAAAGAGAGTTGTAGATTCGTAGAAGAGGATCAGAGTACGCGCGCTACAAAAGGCAGCTAGCCAATGAAAGTAAGTGGAAAGAATATAGTACTTTTGTACTGACCCCTCCGGGGCCCCCGGTTGTTTTGGCGCGCCCTACCCCAACGTTAGACTATTGCCTTTTTAGCCTACGCTTGCTGCTTGCAGCATGGATTCGATAGATCTATCGAATCCATGCTTCCCCCGCCCCGAAGCGAGACTCTATCCAGATCTCAAAGAATAACGAGCTAGGCGGCCGGCGGGCAAAGAAAGGGGGCGGGCCGGGCCGGCCGGTCGGGGCCTTGGCGATACGTTCTTCTTTCGAAGCGTTTTGCCAATAGAGCGAGGGCGTCCTTCTGGGGTGGGGCGTTTACTTGAAAATGACAACCGCCTGTTCCAGCAGCGGGGGCCTTGCACGAAAGCAAACCGCCCTAGCAGTTGCTTCGCTGATGGGCCCTGCGAGGGGGGCATTGTCCCTCAGTTCTTACCAACCTCAGGTGTGTAATCGACATCTAACTTATTATCTTCTATTTTTCATGCAAGCTACTGAGATATGCCTCAGCTGTCCATTTCTTATTCATTCAGGGCGCCCCTAGTGGACTTGGCGGTGCTCCTTTCTAAAACCAGAACAACTCTGAACGTTAGGGAAAATAAGGGAAGACCACCTGAGCGAACCGACCGAAGGGACTTTATTACTTATCCGAACCGAACGTTAGCGGCTTAAGCTAAGCCTATCACGAGCAGCGTTGCTGCTTGATCGGCGGGGAGGAAGATCTCAAAGTATGGGGCAAAGGATCAAGCGCTTTTACTTTGCTTTGTCCCCCGGGATCCACCACAGGTTGGGTTTGAGAGCCGTGTGATGGGTGACTATCTAGCACGGTTCAGAGAGCACGTGTATGTAGTCTGCGCTGGTGAATGGAAGCCCCCGCCGCAAAAAAGAAGCGGCTTTTCCCACGGCTCTGTCACCATTGACTCTATTTATTATTATGGTAAATCATTGTATCAAGATGTCAATCTTAGATCTTATTTCAGTTCGATACGTCCACCTACGAGACTCACCTTTGGCTTTCGTCTCGGTAGGTGTATTATTCTACATTTTCCCAAAAGGACATTCATTCATTTCTTTCTTCCCCGTCGACTAAAACGACGCGACAAATCAAGACCCGGAAAGGATAAGGGCCGGTGGTGGGCATTTGGGAAAGTCGGGCCGATCGGGTGTCTTCATTCAAGCGAGGGTACAGAGGAAGAACGAAACGAAGTGAGAGGCCGGGGGGCAGGGAAAAGACTCGAGTCGATCGACCGGGAGAAGCAAAACGAAATCAGGATTTGGCCGAAAAAGATGCAACGTTATGGATACCATGACCGATCACCATCGAGAAAGAATAATTTTTCTAAATCACTTCGGGTGAGCGGGGCCTTCAAGCATCCGAAATACGCCGGGGTTGTAAATGACATAGCCTTCCTGATAGAAAATGACGACTCCTTCATAAAAACAAAGTTATTCAAGTTCTTTTTTTTACCAAAGAAGTCCCGCTCTGACGGCCCGACGAGTCATCTACTAAAAAGGACCCTCCCCGCTGTGCGCCCCTCCTTGAATTATTCGGTCATGCAATACTTTTTTAATACAAAGAACAAAATGCATTTCGACCCCGTCGTAGTTCTCAATCATTTCGTGGCACCGGGTGTGGCTGAACCATCTACGATGGGGGGAGCGAAGGGAGGAAGCTTAGATAAGAGAATACGCTCTCGCATCGCTTTTTTTGTAGAAAGCTCGACCAGCGATAAAAAGTGTTTGGCCCGAGCCAAAAAGAGGTTGATCCACTTCATTCGCCAAGCGAATGATCTTCGCTTCGCGGGAACAACAAAAACCACCATCTCGCTCTTTCCTTTCTTCGGTGCTACCTTTTTTTTTTCAAGGGATGGGGTTGGGGTGTATAATAACCCATTTTATGAGTATGCCCGGGAACAACTCCTAGGTCAATTAAGGATCAAATGTAGGAACCTCATGGGTAAGGATAAGGTAATGGAATTGATAGAGAAATTCATAGACCTAGGTAGGATAGGCAAATTGATAAAGGGAATAGAGATGATGATAGAGATCATACTGAGAAAGAGGAGAATTCCGTACGGGTACAACTCTTATTTGAACGAAGTGCAAAAAATGCGATCTTTTTTGTCTAATAGAACAAACACTAATACCTTAATTGAGTCGGTAAAGATCAAATCAGTTTATCAAAGTGCTTCTCTGATTGCTCAAGACATCTCTTTTCAACTGAGGAACAATCCAATCTCATTTCGTTCCATTTTTAGTAAAATAGTTAAGGATATTCCATTAATAATGCCAAAAGGGGTGGAGGGGATACGTATTTGTTGTTCTGGTCGATTAGGGGGTGCGGAAATAGCTAGAACTGAATGCGGAAAGTATGGAAAAACATCTTGTAATGTATTTAACCAGAAAATCGATTATGCTCCTGCGGAAGTATCTACTCGTAACGGAATTTCAGGTGTCAAAGTGCGGATCTCATATAGTCAAAATAAGAAGGGACGTGCTATATCCGAAACGTACGAAATATAGTAAATATAGTAAATGCAGATGTAGTAGGGGTCGCGAACCGGATGGTACACAACTTGGTTTTGGAAGATATGGCACCAAAAGTAGTAGAGCTGGTCGTCTTTCATATCGAGCCATTGAAGCAGCGCGTCGGGCTACAATCGGACAATTCCGTCGTGCTATGAGCGGACAATTCCGAAGAAATTGTAAGATATGGGTAAGAGTTCTCGCAGATCTTCCTATTACGGGGAAACCCGCAGAAGTTCGAATGGGAAGAGGAAAAGGAAATCCTACGGGTTGGATTGCTCGTGTGTCCACGGGACAAATCCCATTTGAAATGGATGGTGTGAGTTTGTCAAATGCTCGACAAGCCGCTAGATTAGCGGCGCATAAACCATGTTCGTCAACCAAGTTTGTTCAGTGGTCGTAACGTAATTGGTTAGTGGGGAAAAACCGGGCCGGGACTCAAAATAATTTTACGAAGTGTTTGTTCCGAAAGACAAAGAGGGATAGGGAGCTCGCCTCCTTCTTTTTTGTAATCGCCGAAATGGAAATTGTACGACGACCCTTCCAGGCATACGACCCTGAGACGTGACGGTGTCACTTTTCCGGCCCGGTAAAGTGACAGTTATATAAAAAAGAATAAGAAAGAGAAGCGTGATGTTGTCAGCAATCAAATTATCGTAAATAGATAGTATAGTACGGTTGCGTTGTTTCAATTTCTGTTCGTCGGTCCTTGGGTTACGAAGAAGAAGATGCACAAAGACTCCCATGTCTTTCTTTTGGTTGGAAAACCCAACCTGCGATTTCAGATAAGTCTTTCTGCTTAGAGCAAGAAGCGGAGCTACAATCATGCTTTCTTAAGTATGGAGAACAATATTTTACTTAGTTCATTTGAAACGTCAGTACTACTCTGTGCTATTTGTACTATTATTTTAGTAGGCACGGCCACGTGCAGAAGATTAAGGGGGGAACAGACCTCACTTGGTAAACGACCGAGGGAAGATGAAATTCTTGACTTACCCCAAAAGCGAACACATTTTGAAACGGGGGAGTCATCATCCTCCGGTCAACCCGGAAGCCCCACAAATCGAGGGGGTCCCGGAAGCCCCTCAACTAGAGGCGGGGACTCCAGTGGCTTCCCCCGTCCAAGTAGAAGAAGTGAAGCAAGAAGGACACCAGAAATGCAGGGACATAATTGGAATTCAAGATGAATCACGGTAAACACTTGTAGATCTTTCAGCTACACCATATGACCTAAAGTTAGAATAACTATTCGTTCTGGTATCACCCCTCTAAGCACCTCTTAATGATCCTAATTACCTAAAAAGAGAAAAGACTGGGACCGTCTCAACTGTAGCAGGGGTAATGTGCCCAAGAGCTCCTATCCTAGGCTTTCCCAGGCACCTAACCTAGCCTTGACATAGCATTCCTGTCTACACCTCTAGGCTACGAGCAAATAGTATTTCTAATACATAAATTAGAGTGCTTTGTTGGCTGAAAGACTATGGAATTAGAGAAAGAAACAGTCTCCCACTGGCAATTCTTCACAAGTTCGAAACTTAACACGAACCCTTGATCGCTGTAGCTGAAGTGGTAAAACAAGAAAAATTGGTTCTTTTAGCCTTTCCTTCCCTATTTGACTTTCCTTATTCTAAATGGGAATCTTTCTTTGAAGAAATAAGAAAGGACTACTTGGAAAGTGACACAGACACTGGTACATCAGGAAAACCTTTAGAACTCACCGTTCAACTTGATCTTCGCAGGAAAAAGCTTCTTCTCTATTAGGACCTAATAGCAATAAATAGACCAGCCAGGCGAGTGAGAAAGGAGGAAACATTACTCTCTTTCTGCAAAGTCCGAGTCCCATTTGATGAGCCAAAAGAACCATCTCTATCTCTTCTTATATTCCAGAGATTACTCGCTCACCTACAATGCTTTGGGCCCAGTCTTCCCTATGCATGGATGGCTTTGAAAGAAAGATAACTAGAATCAATCTCTTCTCCTAGGAAAAGAATCGGATTTCTTCGAAGAGCTGCGAACTTGACCAGAAGAAAGGTCAGTGTAGAGAAGCTCGGTCAGTGATAGTCTTCCCCCGACCGTATTCTGACTAGAAAATCCTCTTCTTCTATTACAATTACAAGTTCCGTTCCTAATGAAACTACTCAAATCAAAAAGTACGTGTACAATAAAGAATTGTTATATGGGAAGTTTACTATTGGATATAACATGAGAAGAGCAAGCGGAGAACCTGTGTCCTTTATCATAGGTCATGCTATTTCTCTTTGGAAGATTCAAGTGGGAATGCTGCGCCCAACATGGATGTCTATGCTATTATTGAGAAAAAATGAATCAAAAAAGCAGCAGAATACGAGAAGGATTTATTTTCTTAAAGGGTGTATACATTAGAGTGTACCTGCTTGGTAGGCATGAAATCACTGACAAAGAGTTGCCTAGCTCCGATGAAATTGCAAGCATAATTTTGAATTTAATAGAAGCGGGCATAGCTAGGGGTGAACCACGAGAAGTTAGAGCAAGAGCTCCGGGTAGGTATCGTAAACATCCTGAGTGTATCACGGCATTGAAGCAGAAGAAACAGAAATGTTTTCCTTTCATTGTAGCCGATATAGAGACTGTTATACTAAATAATGTGCTTGTACCTTATGCTGCGGGGCTCTTAGTGGTGAATCCGGGGGATGATGTGGCTGCCATGGATGATCAAATAGACACATATTTTTGTGAAGATTACAATTTGATAATACCTTCCCTTGAAGAAAGGAGTACTAAAATGTTGGTAGATTTTATAGAGCGTATAGCCAAACTGGGATCTACTCACAAGGGCGTGAAAACAGTTTACTTTTCGAATCTAATTTCTCGATCGACTTAATGAAGTTTTTAGCCAGTCATATGGTCGAGTACACCATCAAACCGCTGATGAGGAACAAGAAGCTTTACCAGTTATCAATTTATAGGAAAAAAAGGGGGAATAAGAAATTGGTGTTCCATCTACGAGATTCATACACTCAACTCCCTAATAGTCTAGAAACATTGGCTAAGACTTTATGTCCGCACTTAGGTTCAAAAGGCTCAATAGCACATGACGAAGTTCAAGTGTCTTCTCTTCACTTCAGGAGAATAGAGCCCAATTGTTGGATTATATGGAGCTGGATATCAGTCTTTTAGGTGATGTGATGCTTCGGGCTAAATCAATTTATTGGACTAGATACAATGTGGATATCGGGGTATGTTTGACATTGTCATCGCTAGCTAAAAAAATATATCGAATGAAGTATTACGAGAAAAATGTTTGGCCTATCTGACGTAAACCATAAATCCAAATCGATTCTAGACTGTCTTCCAATCTACATGCTTGACTGAGTGAGGATGTGGCAGCTTTTGTTCACATCATATTCCATTAGATAGAAAGAGCTACAAAAGGTGTACCAGATAGATTCATATAGTAGGCTTAGGCTCAAATAGCGCTTTGACTGATATAGGTAACAAATTTTCCAATTTACATCCAGGTCTTATCTACTTAGTTGTGGGCATTGCCCCCTGAAATAGAACTTTTCGCGTCCCCCTGCTTTTGCTATGGGGCTGGCGGGTTCACTCCTTGCCATGAATAGGGCTGGCTCCTTCCCCGAGATAGATAGAAGCCAAGCCCACTACGCGGTGCGAACTCCTAAAGAAGAGACTGAACTTACTTTCTTTCTTGCTTGCTTGTTCCCTAGGATTATGATTCCTGGGGTTGTTGCTTGCTTGGTTTGTTTATGCTTAGCAGCGGTTCGTTCAAAATAAAAAAGGTAGAAGCCGCTCAGAAACGATGTTCTCTTGTCCCGCGCTTTCACTCCTTTCCTCTGAGCTAAACCTAGACCTCCCACTCCCACTCTCACATGTAGGCGGAGATGGAGACTCGTTCAAACTTAGTCTACTAAAGGATGGATGGAGGATGGAACCTTAAGGAAATGAACCGAAACCTATAAAAGTGCCGGGACATTAAATAGATATAAAATAAAATAATCTTTTAGTCCCTCAAAGTCAGAGGCCAGTCCCAAAACATTTCTTGCAGGACTCCAGGTCTCTTTTTTATTGACTTTGGCACCCACACGTATAATGTTACGAATAAAAGGCCGTCCACTACACGAGCAAAGTCCCCAAACCTGGATGCACAAGCTCCTCACAAGGCTCATCCTAAGGGTCTAGGCAAGCCTACTCCTCAACAGCGTTGGGCAACGAAGAATTTCAGAAGTGCTCCTGCTATACAACAGCAAGAATCTGGCCAAGGTGCTCATAGAGGGAATTCCTCGAACACTAATGTGGTCTGGGACGTGGCAGAACGAACCATGTGGCAAAGAACTGCTATTAAAGGTTCCACTATTATGTCAACCCACCGCAAACCACAACGCTCTTTCGCTACGCGCCTCAGGCTATGTTTACAGAACCACAAGCTCTACTACATCAACAAGAACTACCTCTCAACCCGGCATCGGGAATATTGGGGACTGGTATGTGGACTCCGGGGCAACGCACCACGTTACTAATTCCGCCCAGATCCTTGATCACCACGCACCTTTCTCTCTTAAAATATAGGATTCGTCGTGATATCATATCTCCTATCTGACTTGGGATTCCAGCTAGCAATCGCGCCAATACTTTCTTGTTTTTTATGGACAACGAGTTTCCTATTGTGGAGAAAGACTATTTATTAGTTTTCTGGAAGGGAATTAGGCCGATCATGTCAAGGTAGAATATCTCTCTTTTTTCTTTACATTAGTAGTGTATCACTGGGTCAAGAAGCCCTCTGATTTCCGCTTTCTCGCCTCTTCGTCATCCTTATAGGGATGCACTATTTGGTATAGATAGGGTTACATTGCTGAAAGGTTGACTACTGGTCCCTACGTATCCTGGTCATTGGGCGGCCCTTACTAAGGGACAAGGGATAACGGCCAAAAGGAAGGGAGAGGCACAGGCACATAATATGGGGATGGCGATCTCGCGCCTTGGGTGGAGCGGTTCGGATCACACACCGGAAGCAAAGCCACCTGAAGTGAAGTGCCGGCGGAGCCACCCACTGCTGATGCCAGCATCAATATGAAGCTTTGCTGGAGGAACCTAGTATTTGGAAAAGGATCTCGTAGCGTTGTTGGCTTTTTCTCGTTTCCAGGGCAAGTCATCCGCGGTAGAAGTCCTATCTTCTGGGGCTGGGGCACCAATTCCATAGTTCGGGGAAGAAGATCGGGAACTTTAGTCCATCTCCATATCAGGGTTCGGGGTAATGTGGAAGTCTTACTAGAATTCCTATGACTAGAGAAGAATGTCTGAAAATAAATAGCCTCTCCCTATGGAGAAGAGGGACGGCCTAAGCGACATCAAAATAATCCGGAATAATCAATGGTCGGATTGGTAGCGTAACGTAAGTGCGAACTCGACAATTGGATTGCTCGGAACTACAGTAGATCTCGCCTTTAAGTTGGGAGAAACGGATTCTCTTAAGTGATCAGAGCTGTCGGTTCGCTAGGATTGTATTGGTAGGAAACCTGGAAGGGATAAAACGTTCCACGGCAGCAAGCACATTCCTCGCTTCGCAACAGGACAGATTTCTTCTCTTCAACCACTGCTACCTACTGCTACTGATCCTTTTGCATTGGAGGCCGCAAAAGGACTTAATAAATTTGACATGGGAGCGTAGATCGTTTCTGTTGAGATCCGTCGTGCATCGAATACTTGTCTTGTTTTCCTCTTCCTTTGAAGACGGAGATCGGGTTAGAAATCAAGATCTGGCCAAAGAAGGTAGACTTGCTATCCTAAAGATGCAGTTGCCATCATCAAGTATTTGCATAAGTGTGTTTTTTGGCATCAGTTTAAAGAGAAAAGTATCTGCCCTTCTAGGCAATTGATTAGGGCGGGCTTAGCTAAGATAAGACAGAAAGGTAGTAGAACATTACCCTATACCCTACCTCGCCTCTTGACTGACTCGGCTCATAAGAAGAAGAACGGAACGGATTCGATCCTGCCACCTTACCTCCGTGGCAAACACTTCGTCATTACCATATGCATGCAATTTCTGGCTCCATATACAAACTTATTACTGCAATGCAATCTCGACATGTGGAGTGGAAGAGAAGAGGGATTTGCAGACGAAAGAGGTAGGCTCACTGAACCATCTTCCCCTGGGATAATCTTTTGCATCGGTGAGTGAACCCTTGCTTGGAATCAGGCCTGGTTGGTGGATAGGCCGTAAACCCGCGATACACCTCCCGCCCGATTACAAGAGTTATGGATGCTGCTTAACCTAACCTATAGAGAATGCACTTCTCGGGTGCGCCAGAGAGTGATTTAATGATCAACTTGACGCATCAAATGCTATACGAAAGGGACGGCAATAAAAGAAGCGGGTCGAGTAGGGTTTGCAGATTAATCGGCTGCTTTTCCCTAATCTTTGCAATAAGTGGAGAAGCTGAAAGCTTTTCTCCAACGCTCCGTTGATTTTCTAAAAGTGCCAGGCCGCTAAGGAGTAAAGAAGAGGAGTTAAGATGGTTGGCTCATAAAAGGAAGACACTGCTCGTGCTGCTAATATCTACTAGTTCGCGGAGGGATTTTCAACATAATAGCTTAACAGCTTCGCCAAAAGCTATGATAGTGCCCATCCGATCAACGAACGAAGCACTACCAATGGTTCTCTGCTACTGCTCTCCAAGCTTGTCAAAATATAGCAATAATGAGATTCCTTCCCTCCTTCCGTTACTTAACTTTACTTTGCAGCTACCAATTTCAGTTGGAAGTAGGAGTTCCGATACCAATTTCGTTCTTTCAACGAAGGAATTCGAGGACAGCTTCTCAAAATATAGGAGTGCCATCATACCGCATCCCAACTCTTCTTCAGCATTAAGGATCTGCCTTACTTACTGAATTACTTACGGAATCTCTTTCATTCAGACAGGATCTGCGCTTTACTTTCGAAGAGTACGGCACTTTTTGAGTTTAGGTAGAGCCGGGCGGAACCAGAGAAATCCAAATCCTTCCTCTCCGACACAACCTGGCATCCTAGCTTTTGAGAATGACCCGGATTAGATCTCTTACTACTAATGTAAAGAACTGCTTCGTTGCTTTAGGCGCCCATATGTTCATTGCTTTTGTAAAGGGCATCGGCTTGCCATGGCCTATAGTAATTCCTTCCTTTTGCGCATGAGCGGCTCAGAGCGGAGTTGGCTATGACCTACTTCTGAAATAACAAACAACTTCTTTCTCAAAATGGGTTCGTTAGCATAGCACATAGGCAAGGCCGAGACACTGCTTATTCTGCTTCTATCAACCGGGCTTGGCTTCCTCTGCCTCGGTTTCTGCTTTTACAAGAACTTCAGAATTGCCTAAGCCCAGAGAAGTCTTGGATCACTTCCGTCTAGTTGCGGGTAAGGATCGTTTTCTGCTTGAAGCAAAAACTAGCATTCTGGGATGGCGCATTGGACTTGTTCATAGCGTCGAGTGGTAAATGGTTTGTGTTTTTGGTAAAAGGTTTCCCCGTGCCGGAGAGCATGCCTTTAGAAGAAGTGATTACGGACCCGCCCTTCTTATTTTCCACACCAAGAGAAGTATGGAAATCTCCTAAGTTCATAGAAATGATCCTTGCACCTGAAGATGAATTCCAATATGCGGATGAGGTCTCTTCAAAGTGCCGTTGCCGACTCCTAAAAGCCCGAATCACGTTCATTCTAAAATCCCCTTTCGAAAATGAGTTTCCGCAGCTGTTTCATTCGCACATCCAAACTTACCATCTCCACTAGGATCCGGATCTGTCTTATTGACCGGTCGAGCAACCGCTACATTTCTGGAACGGCAACTGCCTACATAACTACTCTTCCACTTTTCAAGGAAGTTAGTAGTATCAGACCATATGTAGTTCTATGATTGGCTCCTCGTTTTTATGCAATTATGAAATGACTCATTTTGATGGAGATTTGTAGCATCATTCAAGTAAATACAAATTGAGATCGTAGAAACATGAGCTTGTGATATAGCTACACCTAATTCCAGACCGGTTAATGCTAGAACTATAAATAAGGGACCAAGATCTCCTAAGAAATAGAAAATATTATTCAGAAATAGCATAGTCCAAGCAAACCCACTTAAAATCTTTACTGAACTATGACCGGCCATCATATTAGCAAATAAACGTATTCCTGAGCTTAATGCACGAAAACAATGAGAGATTAGCTCAAGGAGTACTAAAAAAGGTGCTAATGGCAGTGGGACTCCCGCTGGTAATAAGAAGCTAAAAAAATGAAGCCCATGTCTTTGAAATCCAACGATCGTAATGCCTATAAAAATGGAAAATGAAAGAGCCAAAGTAATGAGAAAATGACTTGTCACTGTGAAGCTAAAGGGTATCATACCCTGGGGATTACGAAATAACGAAAAAGTAAAAGTGACCGAGATGCAAGGGAAAAACTTGTGTTTCACATTTCCGGAAAGACCACCTATTTGTTCGTTTACCAGGTTCGGCACGAAATCATAAATAAGCTCCACCAAGGATTGAAATGCATTTGGCACTGACTTTCCCCCTCCTTTTTTCGTAACAACAAAAACCAGAAGTAGGACCAAACCGAGAGTGAGTAGCATAGACAAGGATAGATTTGTGAATGAGACATAGTACTTGCCAATATTCAGATCCAGAATTGGGTGAATGGAAAATTGATCCAATGGGCTTTCTGTTACTGGTCCGCCGCCTCCAGGGATAATGATTGAGCCGTTATTTACTATCTCGCCGTTCCTTTCCATCTCATCGTACAGATCTCTTAGAGGCTGACCCAATCGACTTGCTTCTACCCCATGCGCTCGTATATCATCATATATTTCGGAAAAGCTGTACCCAGCCTCGCGTTGGGGAAAGAGTAACCGTTGGCGGAAATCGCGTAGAACCTCACGGTCTTGAATGCTCCTTCCAATTGAAGATAAATATCTGTCTATTCGTAGGAGTATACAGACCCCTCTGGTTGCCTCTCTTGAAACTGGATTGTATTCTTCTTCATATTCATAATAATCAGGTAAACTTAAATTACGAATTGGCACCATATTAGCCAATATTCTATTTCTTCTCTTCATATCAGTGGAACTCCATCTAGTCATCATCATCATGGAGTAACTATATAAAATACAATCTGCTCCCAAAAGAGACTTGGTTCTACCCAACGAAATCTTTTCATGAGCGGTAGACTGAACACCCACACAATCTCGATTTTAGAGAGCAACACCTTGAACGAAATCAAAATACTAAACAGAGTGGGTTACCGGCTCTACGACCCCATTCCGGGGCACTACTGTAGAGCTCTTTGGGCCTTCCATCTTTCTTTCGTCGTTTCGCACATAGATACAACTGTACTCTCTATTAGAAACTATATAATATAATAAAAATGGAAGTACTTTCGAGTAGTCTTACATTCACATCTTTAACTACTAGTTTTTTCTCGTTGCTAGCTAGCGTCTCACCTTCTTTTCCGAAAACGTAGGAACTAAAGAGGCCGGCCTTCGGCAAAGGGAAAGCGTGAAAGGATTTAAAAAAGGGGCTTTTCCCAACGGGGGATCTAAATATGAGGGATACTTGATCCTCAACTCTATTCATACAATCCTAAAGCTATTTATAGCTTGCTGATACTCCGGATACCTGCTCCTTAAGCTGGTTCTCTTCTCTTTGGGAGTTCTCAGCCGCTTCAGCTATTATCCTGGAACGATCTAATTTCAACTGAGAGACTTGCGTTCTTACTTCCTCAAGTGATCCAGGGTAGCTCCCGTTCCTACCATCGTTTAAAGTATCTATCCACTGGATCCAAGCTTGAACCAAGTTATATCGAAAGGCAACCCGATCACAATCTTGGGCTTAGAACGAAATTGGCGAGGGTGCGTGCTGGTTATGACCAAACCTCTGGCAGTTCTGTGTTTTCTAGTTGTGGAGAAGAGCCAGTCCCCAATTCTGGCAATAGAGAGGGCCTGGTCAACGTCCAACGTTAAGTTGAATTTCAAGTGGGCGCCTAAAAGTGTTTGTTATTTTGTGGAAATTATACTTTATTTATGCAAAAATTATTAAAAAAATACCGCTGGGATATGATATGTAAAAACTTTATTAGGAATCCTTTATTTATGGAAAAACGAGGTGGTTTTTTCACGGAGTTTCTAGGGGCGTAAGCAAGGGAAAGATCGGGCTCCAAAGACACGCAAGAGCGAATAATAGCGAAAGGTGAAAAATAGCATCTCATGTGGTGACTCCCATTGCAGAAGTGTAGAAGGCAAGCGAAACATTAAGTAGGCAGCGGGCGGCACAGCACCCAGTTCCTGCAGCTGCACCCCCTTGTAAGTGAAATCGTTTGTTGTTATATGCTCTTTAAGAAATAAGATGAGTTTTAGACTTTTTAGAATGTATTCACCTTTCTTTAACAAAACTGTAGCAGAATTGATGTCGCTAATGCTGACTGATCTATAACGCTCGCTCTGATGCTTCTCTTCTATTCTATCGACACCGCTGGTAACTTACCACTTTGCTATAGCAGATCTGCTAGGGTTCGTGTCATCTAGACTTTACTCAACATCTCTGCTACCGAGCCTCCTTCTTCAAAAGGTGCCGATAGCTACTTATATACTTCCTTGAGATGGCTAGAACCTTCGAAACTGTCTTATCGCAACCCATAAGCTAGGACCAATCATCATTTTATTTGCATTTCAGAGCTGTTCCAGATTGCTATCTGTTCTTAGCTGCTCAGCTCTATTATTCAAAAGAGCTAATGCCAAACCTGATACGCACCAGTTCCACTACCTTATCCTGGGCACCGGCTAATCACTTCTCTATACTGCAAAAATAAAGGATGGTTATTGAATGACAGGAAGAGATCTATTAAAACTTTGTTGTGCTTCACTTCTCAGCTACCAAATAAGGATAAATGAGAGGCCGAAGTCAATGACAAAGATGAATTACGAAACAACTTATCCAATATTTGGATAGTCTTTATTTCTCAACTCATCTCTCTCTAGTCAGCTGCTTGCGATTCGATTCGAACCTTTCTGCTCCTCTTTGCTTTATTGCTGCTCCATCTCGGATCTGATCTGAGCTGCTATTCGCATCTATTCTCGAG